ATGATACGGATAAGCCTATACCGACTCGTCAATCTCCTCCATATTGGATTCGTGAAATACGATTTAAATGAAGACGAAATGAAAAATTCGTTTGTTAATTATATCCATTTGTTTCGTAAGATTCTTTATCTGTCGAGTCAACATCTTTTATTTTGATTCTATCTAATTGATCCAATCTATTCCGTTGGGGTAAGCGCCTGATTAGATTACCACGAACGGATTAGTTACTGAAAGAAGGGACGATTCACTACGCTTATTCAATAGGTTTCATCGGTTAGACAAGAAGGGTTATTAGAGTCGTATCAGCGGTATGGGAATGGTAAGCTAAGCCCGTAACGGTGGGATATCAAATTCATGAGATGAGTGTCTAGGAATAAGTATCAACTTGTTTCTAAGAAATATTCGAAGAAGGAATAAGACCTACCCCCTATTCCTTCTTAAATTCTTATGTATAACAAAACATTGAAGAAGAGATCTTCGATCTCAACCCTGATTTTAGTTGAACGACGAGGAGCCGTATGAGGTGAGAATCTCACGTACGGTTTTGTATAGTGACATTGGAACTGGCTATCTGTCAACCACTCACAACTACACCCAAAAAACCTAACTCTGCCCTACGTAAAGTCGCCAGAGTCCGATTAACCTCCGGATTTGAGGTAACAGCTTATATACCAGGGATTGGCCATAATTTGCAGGAACACTCCGTGGTCCTTGTGAGAGGCGGAAGGGTCAAGGACTTACCCGGTGTAAGATATCACATTGTTAGAGGAACCTTAGATGCTGTGGGAGTAAAGGATCGTAAGAAAGGGCGTCCCAGTGCGTTGCATGACACAGTCGTAACTTGTATCATCACGACGATTCCGTATCGGTCGTCCCGATATGCTAAATGCGTAGCTGACCCGGAAATGGAAGTATTGCCAGGGGACTGAAGCCTGCTATAACAAAGATTGATTCTTCTTCATCTGTTTGTATGAAGCAACTTGGTGTCCAAGGTATTAACACTCCAGTAGGTTAAGTCTCACTCGGACTCCTATTCCAAGGATCTGCCTGCAAATGTCTCTTCCCTCCTGGAACGGGCCCAGACTACCGCGACGGAGATTCCGACTTCCGAGCATTCGGTAATTGGATTACAAACCTACGGACACCTCCAGTCAGATGGGCGAAATGCAAGATTCTCTCTCTTTTATTCCCAAACTTTGATTTTCTCTATTCCTAGAGGGATAAACAGGAAACGGATGCTCGACACGTAACGAGCAAATACGATTGATTCTACGAAGTAATTTGAAGTCACTTCAATATGTTCTATTCAATCATGTGGAAAGCTGCATCCGATGAGAGTCGTACGTGCAATTTGAAGGGAGATTCTCAAAAAAAATCTGGGAGATCCACCCTACAATATGGAGTCAAAAAGCCAAAATAATATTTTAACGGGTGAGGTGGAAAGAGCATCGGATGCATTTGCGAATTCATGTCACATCGGAGCAGTATAGTGAATAAGAAGAGAGATACTGAATCGGATCCCATTTATCGGAATCGATTAGTGAACATGTTGGTTGATTGTACAATGAGGGATGGAAAAAAATATCTGGCTTACCGAATTCTTTATCGAGCTATGAAGCGTATAAGACAAAAGACAAATAAAAATCCATTGTCTATTCTTCGCCAAGCCATACGTGGGGTAACTCCCGATGTTGCGACGGAATCCAGACGCGTGGGGGGATCAACCTACCGAATTCCCGTTGAAGTCACACCTGCGGAGGGGAAGGCGCCGGCTATCCGATGGTCACTGATCGCGTGTAGGAAACGTCCAGGTCGAAACATGGTTCTGAGATCGAGTGATGAATTGATGGATGCTGCCAGAAACTCCGGTAGTGCAGTACGAAAGAAGGAAGAGATTCATAAGATGGCAGAAGCTAACAAAGCTTTTGCCCATTTCCGCTAGTTCCGGGTTTATTTATTTCAATCCACAACTCTTCACCTGTGGATTGAAATAAACCCGGAAGCGCTGGGTGTCAAAAACTGAAATTCAAGACATGCCAAGAACCTATGAATCAAAAAGGATTATACAAATAGAAAGATGTATTCAAATTGTGGGTAGTTTTCGGGTGACTTGATCGTGAGGGTTTCTTCCTCAAAGATTTTTTTTATCGAAGATGTGAAGTTGGAAAGTTCATTGAGGAAATGCTTGACACGAGATCGAGTGAGAAATTGGGATCGATCGCGACATACATTGGAAATTCTGTTTGCTCTGGGCGATTGCCGCCCGCAGTGGGGGAGGCTTATTCTGATTATGAACCGAGAATGAGATACCCGTGCTTCGTCCAAATCCGTTGATTCTTGAGCCCAACTAGGGATTTGATTGGGGAAGGGGAGGGTGGGGGTCCATCCCATTTTTCCTCCACTCACTCCTTTTCTCTACCCCGATTGCACAATCCTTCAATCTCTTTGATTTGAGAGGTCCCATCCGATAAGAACAATTCTATTACAGATGGAATGTTGTGGCTCATCCCGTTGTAGCGGGATATTGCTCCATCCGGATAAGAAGTTGATAACCCATATCGTTCCCGTCGTCAATAAATGATTTGTCTCTATCTCCCATGCGAGATGCAGGGGGGATTCCACCGATTCGTTATTCTTGTCGAATGGATATACCCCGCAATCCGGGAATGACAAGTAGAAATGTGCAAAACCTCGGGGAGTCTTCCCCACCCTTACTCCTATTGGAAACTCAAATTTGGTTGACACAAGCAGTATTTCGTGATATACTACAAATTAACAAGCGCACTCGCCTGGGAAATCACTCATTGCTTTGAAAACCATAAATTACCATGACTGCAACTTTAGAAAGACGCGAAAGCGCAAGCCTATGGGGTCGCTTCTGCGACTGGATCACCAGCACCGAAAACCGTCTTTACATCGGATGGTTCGGCGTCTTAATGATTCCTACCCTACTAACCGCAACCTCTGTATTTGTCATCGCCTTCATAGCAGCCCCCCCTGTGGATATCGACGGTATTCGCGAGCCTGTTTCTGGGTCTTTACTATACGGAAACAACATCATCTCCGGTGCCATCATCCCCACTTCTGCAGCTATAGGTTTACACTTCTACCCTATATGGGAAGCAGCTTCCGTCGATGAATGGCTTTACAATGGTGGTCCCTACGAACTGATCGTTCTTCACTTCCTACTTGGTGTGGCTTGCTACATGGGTCGTGAGTGGGAACTAAGCTTCCGTCTAGGCATGCGTCCTTGGATTGCTGTTGCATACTCAGCCCCCGTTGCAGCTGCCACCGCCGTATTCTTGATCTACCCAATTGGTCAAGGAAGCTTTTCGGATGGTATGCCCCTAGGCATTTCTGGTACTTTCAACTTCATGATTGTTTTCCAAGCCGAGCATAACATCCTTATGCATCCCTTCCACATGTTGGGTGTAGCTGGCGTATTTGGCGGCTCTCTATTTAGTGCGATGCATGGTTCTTTGGTAACTTCCAGTTTAATCAGAGAGACGACTGAGAATGAATCTGCTAATGCAGGTTATAAGTTTGGTCAAGAGGAAGAAACCTACAACATTGTAGCTGCTCACGGTTACTTTGGACGTCTGATCTTCCAATACGCCAGCTTCAACAACTCCCGTTCTCTGCACTTTTTCTTAGCTGCTTGGCCCGTAGTAGGTATCTGGTTCACCGCTCTCGGTATCAGCACCATGGCATTCAACTTGAATGGTTTTAACTTCAACCAATCCGTGGTTGACAGCCAAGGTCGTGTAATTAACACCTGGGCCGATATTATCAACCGTGCTAACCTAGGTATGGAAGTTATGCACGAACGTAACGCTCATAATTTCCCTCTAGATTTAGCTCTTCTTGAAGCTCCTTCTGTGAACGGATAATACCGTTCGGTCCCGTAGTGAAGTGAAATACCAAAGTCTTGCTTATCAAGACTTTGGTATTTCACGCGTTGAGTCCATGCTTTTGCAAGAATATAAGTAGAAAAACAATTGGTAACCACTCGTTACAGACTCACGAAGAAATAAATTGGTCTCCTATACCCGATTATGAAGAATCTTTAGAATACTCCTCCGCAACTGTTGGAACCATCCAATCGATTTCTTTTGTTCCAATTCACAAAAGGATTGCCGTCCCATGATCACTGGGATAAATTGAAAACAGATTATTTACAGAATAAATTCCCTGAGATCTCGTCTCAACACAGATGTGTCTGTTATCTAATCCCCGTATGGATACACTTGTGTAAATCAGATGTGTTCTAGTTGAGTAACCTTGTCTCAGTCAATGAACCTTACTATATCACATAAGTCCCGTCTCCCTTCATGTTCAGATTATTGAGTAGAAAGAAAGGGCGGACGTAGCCAAGTGGATCAAGGCAATGGATTGTGGATCCATCACGCGCGGGTTCAATCCCCGTCGTTCGCCCATCCGATTATGCAACCCATTCCTGTTGCGTAAGCGATAGCATCCTGATAAAAAAAAAACGTATGGGGGAGCAAACCTCCTCAACCCCCAGTGAGGGGGAATTATCAAGATGCCATAAGTACTAGATACAAATCAACCTTATTGGGACTTGAGTTTATTGATTTTATCTGTATAATAAACTAGGTATAAATGATACCGGAGGTTGCATACATATAAACTGCGTGTAAGCGCGATGAACAAGGAGAGTGGGGCAGCGAAAGAAGCGAAAGCAAACAGAGTCGGAATTTCATATTTCCTATCTAGAGTTTTGAAGCTAGTGGGAATCGATCAATTTTGTTACTCGTTCGAATTCTTGAAGAACCAGAATCAAAAAGAATCCCTAGTTAATCTCTTTTTTAGTTATAAACCTTTCATTAGATTATTTGATGCGTGATTGTTCAGCTCGACCTTTATACGAAACTTGCGCGATTCTGTACGAGGAGGTAATGGAGCCACTCTGGAGATACTCGCATTATTGGCGCTACCAATTTCCATGCATTGTTCCTTGATTGGGAGAGAGTCAAGCCAAAGAAGTCCGATAGATTTGGCAAGACTTCTTGGTGGGGGTGGTGAAACGATCGAAGAACCATCAGTGGATTCCTTCCATATTTCTTTCTCTGTTCCTCCATCAATAAGATCCTTATATGCTGCTGGGAAGAATAAAATAAGAAAGACATATCATGATTATGATTCAGATTCAAAGGGAGATATTTCCGTTGGCTTGGGAAGGGGGGAACGACGGCAAAACCCCACTGATATAAAAAATTTGAAATATTTTGATCGGTTTTTCGAATCCTATAAAGAATTTTTGGAGAGAAGGGACGGAGGTTGCGTCTTCCCATATACCAAAACATTTTTGGATTCATGGGAAATCCAAAGAGATCTTCGATACTTCCTAACCAATTCTCTCACTTGGTATTCTGCCCCCCCTTCTATGGCGGGAGGAGCAGAAAATGGTTTCAATGAAAATCTCTATCCCTACCGGAATCCTAGGTGGGTACTTCAATCATTGAGGTTCAACTCACGCAAGAATGGGATAGAATCCCCCATCTCACAGATTTATTCACAAACAAGGAATAAATCCATGGGAGATCGACTGATTGGGTCTCCTCCACCCTTTAGAGAATCGGCTCCAATTCCGAATAGGGCTGGAGGGTTTGATCGGAATGACGAAGAATCCGGAAAAGCATCCAGATGTGAGGGGGATCTATTACCCAATAAAATATTATTGAATAGATTCGGATTTCGGAGTAACAAGTGTGTGGATACAAAAAATAGTTTTCCAATAAATTGTAGGATCTTTCCGGGTATACCCGGAGTAGTCATTGACAATTATAGGAAGAATACTACTTGTTTGATTCGATCGAAGGAAAGGGGAAGCATATGCCTCCTAGGTCCTCTGGTCAGATGGTACGAACGGAAGGGGTTAACCCCCCTCTGCTCGATATACATGCTTCTCTTACATGAAAATTTCTGCGCATTAGCTGCTGAATATTTCTCGCGAATCCAATACCGGTTAGATGGCTGGACGGGAAGCAAAGAATCTACCCGTGTGGCTGAACCCACCATTGGAAAGGGATTAGCGAGGTGGGGAGGGAACCCAAAGCGTTTGCTGATCGGACGTATTCCATTTGTAATTAATGAGTATGTAAATGTTGAATCCAGTGTGTGCGGAGATCTCGGTACAACCATAGACTTGTCTTTTCCTTCTCCAAGCAAAGTCTTTGCGGAATTCGAGTACAACTTGGATGCATCAATACGCGGGGTATCAACCTGGAGAAACAGGTTCCTAACAAGTCATATTGGTATCACTATCAAGGCAACAACCGGTAGGAATGAGAAGTATTCCCATTAATCCAACAACGTGTCATTTGTTTACAAATGCGTTTTTTCCAGAGTTATTTCCCGAGTACTTATAAAAGCAATTGATTATTTCGTTGATGAAGTGAACAATCCGGATCATACATGGACCAATTCCTTTTTTGATTCTCACTCACTCAATATTTACGGGAAGGTTTATGTATTCAAAAGAATTCTCGAGGAAAAGGATCACTTATTCAAGGATTCTGGATCATTGGTGGACGAAGAAGGAGCGGGAGGCTCCCCAATCCCGCTCACGCATACGGTTGATCCATTTCCTATTGGATCATCCGGTATCGGATCTACTCGAGTTTTTTCCGATGATCCTTTTTACATCATGGCGAAACAGAATTGGAATCTCTCCCCGGATAATTGGAGTCTTGGAAAAGACTCGAAAAGTGATTTTGAGAAACGTTTTTTAGATGGAGTGATCGCATGGGACTTTCCAAATCGATCTCATTCATCTCTATCAAACCGTGCGGAAATAGATGTTATCCCGAAATTTGGGGTCGTGAGGGTGAGGGACTTCCCCACCAGGAGACGCGGTGACAGTTACTCCAATCTTTTAGATTATTTGTGCATGGGTTCTAACTATCAAGTCGGTTCCTGTTTCGGAATAGGATCTTTCGGGATGGAAAGACTCGTTTCATCCATTCAATCTCACGTCTCTGATTCGTTATTACTCAGCGCTTCGCAACGAACAGAAGGAGAAACAAATAATTATATACTTACGACGATTCAATTTACTCTGTCCGATTCAAATAAATTCGTGACATTTTCAGTATTAACCCATTCACATCGACGTTTCAATTTAATTTTGAATCTCAGGAGGTTGCTGTCGACACAGAGCTCATTCTCCCACAAAATGGTAGATTCATTTTTCTTTTCGCGCAATAGCAATAGAAATTCCTCGAAACAAGCATTAGGAACCGATAAGCTACTAACGGATTGGCGATCTCAAACTCATGCTAAGAAGTCGAGTTCGGATCAAGTCGATTCAAATAAGTCTATTTGGGGATCAGGCTCGGTGAGTGGTTTCATTGGAAATCGACTTGACCAAAATGATTCATTCATCAGGTTTTTCTGGGAATTGAGAGAATTAGAAACACCTTACCGGTCGAAAAGAATCTCGTCGTTCCGCATCGGTACGGCGTCGGAATCTCCCGCGGGACTGCTTGCGAAGGGGGTTCTGCACGAGGATGCGAAGTTGGCAAATTCATACATGGGGGAGAAACCTGCCTGTGTATCCCATCCGGTTGATCTCCGGGATTTCTTAAACGACTTAAATGACTACAAGATCTCCTGGATCTTTTGGAAAGACAATATCTCGGAAAAATGGCGCCTATTTGGGGGATATATACCTTGGTTTTTCACCCCTACCTGGTGGAAATACTTTCACGATCTGATAAGGAACACATATTCAGAAATGGTATTGAAGATGGGTGACGATTCCCATTACCATATTCCCGGCATCGCAAAAAGGACGGCGGAGACCATGGATGGTGCTAGATCTTACCTGTTACGAAGATTAGCATCGAGATTTAGAAACGATTTGATTATTGACATATTATCCAAACTAAATTTTTTTATTGCCAAAGAAATTACTAATTAAACGAAGGTTTCATATTCGGGATGGTCAACAATATTAAAATTTTCAGATACGTCCATCCCATTTCAACTTGTTCTTTCCATATTACTTGTTCTTGCATCTCTCAAGTCTATCTGGCCCGTTGTTTCAGGTTTTGATTCTCTCCATTTATGGAAACGATTCGCTACGATTGGATACTCAAAAGACCCGATGCGTAGGTCTTATCTGGAGAAGGTGATGTATTATCCTCCGATAATAGGGCAAATGGGAATGAGGGATGCACTGATACATTCCCTGAAACGAGTCTTGAATTACATCAATAATATATTCTTTTATTCCTTGGTAAAGAACGGACTTGATTCATGGATGCTACGCAGGGAAAGCTCCGACACCCTCAGGGTAAATAAGGAACTATTGACTCAATATTTAGTTACAAATGAGACTATTTCAAAATATAGATCAAGATCAAGTTTTCGTTCTTTGAGCAGTGAGCCAAAATGCGGACCCTCCCCAGGAGGATCGGTCCTCTTGTCATATCTACATCGGATCCGTCAAAATAATTTATGGAATTATAAGATTCGTAAGTCGGATCCTGCAGAGAAGTGGGTTATTTCCGCCCCCGGAATGAATATTTCATTTCCAGTTTCGATGAAACGGAAAGGCATTCCACATGCGCCATATTGTGATGTACCTGCCTCGCTTCAATCAGGATTATTACCGTCTGAAGGAATTCCATTGATAGGGCCTACGGAAACTGGAAGATCTCATCTTATTAGGGATATAGCATCCGACTCCTACTCCCCGTTGGTCAAACCGCCAATACCAAAATTGTTATACAATCGATCATATTTCAATAATGAACGTGGAAACTTCATCTCGAAAGAGAGCGTATACCGAGTGAGTCTTGTTTCTGAAATGGCGAAAGAGATGTCTCCCCGTGTAATATGGATTCAAGATATTCATAGATTGAATGCTCATCGTTCGTATCATGAATCAGAAGCGGATCCTAGATTCTTACCTTGCTTAGTACTGAAGAGTATCCATAACGAGCAAATGAATTTTTGCATTCGTAACAATCTCGTTATTGCCTCGACCCACGTACCCGCGGAGGTGGATCCAGCTCCAATAGCTCCGAACCGGTTGAACAAGTTGATAAATTTTCGGAGGCCTAACAGGCGTCAGCGTCAAAAAGAATTGCCGATTCTATTAAGTGTCAAGGGGTTCAACACAAAGGCTGATCCATCTCTTCTTGAAGGTACTGAGTTTGGAACCACGGGTTATAGTAGACAAGATTTATTATTTCTTGCTCAGGGAGCCTTATTAATCGGTATTTATAGAAAGGGAGAGCTTGTGTGTAGTGACACAATTGGATTCACTATGCATAGACAGCACTCGGCTGTAATTCACAGGGGTAATGAAATCAAATACAGTCCCTATAAGATTCTTTCTCATAGGATAGGAAAAGCTATTCTAAAAAATAGTTTGATAAACACTTCTCCTGCGGATCCCTTCTGGATCGGTCGTAATACGTTGAAGAGGCGGTTTTATCACTTGTCTAACTGGTTTTTGGAGTATTCGATAACCGAATCGACGGTTACGGAATCAATCTTATTTACGCACATTTTGGGGCTATTGGCTGGGTTGGCGGCTCGTGATTCCTGGTTCGAAATGGATGTGATAGGTGGAGATAATCCCATCGTGATTGATAAAATTTTAGAAAACGATTTTTGTCTCGCTTGTGGTCTTCTCGAAAACTTCTTCAGAGATTTCTCACGCCCAGAAATATGTAGAAATGGCAATCAATTCGGGAATGGTCTCTCCTTTCCTTCTCCCATGAAATACTGGTACTCTTCAGGTATGATATGTGCAAGCTATTCCCCCCAATTTGCGGAAACGAGGGGGCTGTCCGAGATTCGAACTGACTTCGGCATGAAACAGCCAAGTGGAACCGACTCGATTTTGGGAGAGGTACCGCGTGAGATGACGTGGTCCCCTAGGACCTGGCATTTCAGTTTTATGCGAAGCGATATTTATGAATCGATAAGATTATTATCTGAATTCGATGATTGGTGTGCCTCACTCCCTCTCCACCCGGATTATGGACGAGTCCTACGACGGGATTCTCAATGGGATAGTGGTGAAGACAGCCAATTTGACCCGTACGAAAAAAGAGGATATCATCTCAGTCATACAAGAACTTCGAATAGGTTAAGACAGAAACAGACAAGAAGATTAGAAGATCGGTTGGAAACTATGTCGTTACGTGATCAATTCCCCGAATTGGGACTATCCGAATCGTCAAGCTCATACGAAACACAATGGAATCGGTTCAATGAACCGGTTCTATTCGTGGGAGGGCGCTTCACCTGGGACCCCATGTTTCTATTCCAATCGGATTCTAGCCCTTCCTTCCCGCGTCGCAATTTTTTGGTAAAGCAAGAACTGGTCCGGAGACCCTACGTGACTTATGGCTTGAAAAGAGAGCGCGAGAAACATTTCTCGAATGAAGGGATTAAAAATCTGTTCCTCTATCGTGGATATAACCGGAAATCGATAACTACTGAGTCATCCGCGAAGCAGTTGGAGAATGCTCCTTCGGACGAAGAGGGAAATTTCGAATACATCAAAGAGACTTGGTTCATGCATACATATCTGCAGTACCCGCTCGTGTCTCTCCCCGTTCATCTGTACCAAAACATTGTGGTAGAAAATTTGAAGGAACGATTCGTCCGTCTCAGACTTCTAGTTCATAGAGACAGGTGGATGAAACGGAACCGGTCCCAAATGAGAGACTTTTTTATTTATAACATTTTGTTTGAAAGTTACCAGTATCTGTTCAATCCATTCTGGTTTGATAGAACTCGGTTGGATCGAAGGACGAAACAGTTTTTGAATGGAAGACCACTTTCGTATAATAACTTATTACATGTCCTTTCGAACCCAGATCTATAGTCATGCGCTACCGGACAAGTCGAATCGGTAAAAGGGAGATATATCTCCCTTTTACCGATCTGGTAATTCCTGCTTTTGAGACTCCGAATGACGAACAAAATCTAGATCTTTCTTTTTGGATTAAAAGAGGCTCATACGGTAAAGGATATTCGGAATCAAAAAAGAAGAGATAGATTTTCGAGTCTGGGGAGTCATTTTCTCCGGAGGATGCTCTAGCGTCTCGTCCCAATATCCCGCCTACAAAAAACTTTCCTCGATGAATATGTGTGTCGATTTATTCTCTTCGAGGCAAGAGCATAGGCTCCTTGCCGAAACGGAAGGATGCATTGCCTGACTTCTTTGCATAGCAAGCTCGAGACGAGTGAATCGGATTGTCCATAGAATGTTGGGGAGTAGACAGGCCCGATTTGAGCTCCGAGACGGGGTATGACTATAGATCAACAATACTGAAAACCGGCAGGCGAAAACCCCCTTGGGAAATACCTTCAAGAAAATTGGATCTGGGACTTATTGCCCAGCTGGAAACAGATCGAGCAAGTAAAAGCCTTCAAGCTATTTCCACTCTGACGATGCCAAGACGGAGACTAATGAATCCTCTTCCTTTTCAGCTACACTATCTAATGGTTTCCAAACAAAGTGGGAGACTGGAGAATCGAGCCAGACATGGCTCCTTCCAAGCATTCAATAGAATTCAAGAAGAGGGGGGCGGTGTCCCGCTCGTCGTGGAAGCAGCCCGATGCAGACGCGGTGTCGAGTCCCTCAATGATTCATCAACCCGGATTCAGATTCAATACGGTTTGGTGCAGAAACAAAGGAGAACTAACAAGAATGAAGTTATACAAACCTTCATAGACATTCAGACTCAATCTATGTACCATTAAAATGAATAAACATTTTTATCTACTCAAACAGGCTCGGTAGTTGCCAATGACTAGGCGTCAGGCATGACCAACAGTGTGCGGCGGGGAGCTCCAATTGCTTCTGCGGTGGAGGACGGTGTCGATCCAACCACTCCGGAAGTTGCAAAAGACGTGGGAAATGACCAAGTATATCCATATGCCGATTCCGTATAGACCTTAAACCCGTATCGATGTAATCCGAGGGATGGAAACGGGGGGTGAAACACAGGCGGTCATTATTTAAAAAAGCCTCTAGGTTTTTGAAAAGGGAGGAAATTGAGTGATAGGACGAGCTCCCCAAGCTTAATTCTGTTGACTAAACTTGACAAAGTCAGGCACGTCGGGGATACTAATCCGACCCGGGTTATTGAATCCAAATGTTGTTTCACAACAAATTTTGAAATGGAAAAAATTCTAATGAGTAGATACGCAATGATCGATGTGGGAGGAAAGCAATTACGGGTAGAACAAAAAGGGTCTCATGATATCCACCCTCCGGCATCGATTAAGGACGATACACTGGATTTTGATTCCGACACAGAAGTATCAATTCATCGAGTTTTGTCAATTCGTTTCGGATCCAGAATCGAGATTGGACGCCCATGGCTGGATGGGGCAACAGTTAGGGGAAGAATCGCGCGCCGTTGTTTCAACGATAAAAAATTGATAGGGGGAGTACGTTTCGAAAGGGATAAGGACGGGACAAAAAAGAAGTCAGGATATAGGCAAAATCAAGTTCGATTCATAGTTGATTCCATCCTTTCAGACGAAAAAAAGTCTAAATGATTGGGACGTCTTTCCTTACCGCCACAAATACCGGTTCCGACAAATCCCAATCAAAAATTTTATTCCTTTTCATTCGTCTGTTCGTCGCAATACGGTTAATTTATTCGGTAGGCGTCTCTATTACTAATTCTGCAAAACGTCGTTCCTGCTTATTACCACATCATAAGTGTATATAAACGTAGTTATATCAATCGTTCCTTTTTTCCATCACGAGATCGGATAGATGCATCCACCACGGCAGTTCCAAAGAAACGTACTTCTAGATCAAGAAAGAAAATTCGTAACCATGTTTGGAAAACCAAAGTGGTCAAGCAAGCATCAAAAGCTTTTTCTCTAGCTAAATCCGTTCTAACAGGTTGTTCAAAAAGCTTTTACTACGCGATGACGGGCGACAGGCTTTTTGAAACGGAAGTATGATCCTAACTATTTGTTGGTTCGACACCTGGAAGGGGGGGGGGGTGCTGGCGTCGCCAGATGCTTCTAACCCCCTCTACAAAATTGTCTGTGCCTGCTTTTGACGCAAATGAGATGTCGGGGTCGTTCGATATCGCGTACATCGGGAAACCCAACTTTGCGCGAGTCGGATTCGACCCCTATTTTGGAGTGGATAAACGGGAGGTCGTGAGAAAATGAAACCGCTTCGTGGGAAACCTGCCCGGGTTGCGGCTTTGGCGAGACGTGGCGGGAGTTGTTGGGATGTAATTGAAAAGTGTGAAATCAGATGTAGAACTGGGGGTGGGGGGGCGCGGTAGGGATTACTTCGAAACCTAAGTGGAGGATGTTTACTTCAAAAGATCTGTCGGAAAATAATTCTTATTCAACGTCAGAATATGAAAAAGCCTTATTTGAAGAGTGGGGATCGATGATGGCGTCTGGTCACGACCTACATCTGGGTCAGACAAACTTTGGCTTGGGCAATTTCCCAGGTGCAGTCCACAGCGGGCTTGCTCCAGAAAGCTCCTCGTATTTTATCCCATCCCATGCCTACCTATAGAGAACTATAGACTTAAAACGTATTTTGGAAATTCATTTCTCTATTTTTCTATCCTACTATTCTTCTATTCTTTCATCTTCCTATCGCTCTATTTATCAACCACGTTCAGATGTCGTTCGGAATAGCAGGATTTGAACCTGCGACCCCCATCACCCCAAGATGGTGCGCTACCGGGCTGCGCTATATCCCGCAAATCATGTGGATTATAGCATCGAATTAAGACGTTGATCCAATCTTGTGGGGTAAAAATAGAAATAGATTGACACTACACTTGGTAATGCGTTACCATGGTTTCGGCAAACCGCAAGCCGCTATGGTGAAATGGGTAGACACGCTGCTCTTAGGAAGCAGTGCTTAAGCATCTCGGTTCGAATCCGAGTAGCGGCAATCCAACCCCATTTCGAAATCCTATTTGGAGTCAATCGAGAGAAGTAATAGACGAGCTTTCATCTCATGAATATTGACATGCTGGGGGTGACAGTCGCAGCAAGGTGGACACTGATAACTTATCGAATTGTCTATCTATCGGGGTATGAATTTAGAGTAAGTATGTCATGAACGAAAGGTGGTTCACCAATCGATGTGGAATGAATGAACAGCGACAAGGCACCTACGAAAATCCATAGATATCTATGAATCTATCTCTCTTTAGATGTATGTGTATACGTACACATTGATAGATGTAGAGATTCATATGGACGATAGTTGATTCTTTTCCCCTTTTGCATTATGCACGTAATGGAGAAAATACTCGTTCACATTCCCCTCTTTACCCTTTTTTTTGCTACTACATGTGACTGGACATACCTAATCGGTAGATTCAATGGGTTTGGTGACTCAGGCAGAAAGGGCGTGGTAATCGCTTCCCCGTGTATGACCGGATTAATGACCACCTGTTGGGTACGGTACAAGCATTTCCCACCAAGCGATTTGTACGAATCATTTATGTTCCCTTCATGGAGCTTTTCCCCACCATACCTGATCCTAGGCCTTAAGAACCGGAATAAGTGGTCAGCCGCAACCGCGGGACCGTGTGCTTCATCAACCCACGAATTTGCAACTCTGGGTCTTCCTGGGGAGATGCAACAATATACACCATTAGTACCTGCTTTGTAATCCTATTGGTCGACGACGCATGTAAGTACGACGTTATTGAGCTACGCAGCTTCACCACGCGGGTCTCCACTGGCAATATCTCCACCAACTGTTTGTTTTACCGGCGGTAAAACATTCCTCATCATTACTGCGAATCGTGTTTTCACCAGTTGGATACAACGCCAAAAAATAAATAGAGATTCTTGTGAATTGGTTGGGGACAAAAACGTTGTGGAAAAATCCTCCTACCATTTATCCTTAAATTTACATAGAAATCAATTAATTGCTAAATCAGATTGGTGGAGCCATCGAATCATCAGTGTGGGGCTTTCCCTCTTGACAGTCGGTATTTCATCCGGTTCGGTATGGGCTAATGAGGCGTGGGGGTCGTATCGGAGTCGGGATCCTAAGGAAACTCGGTCGCTAGTGACTCGGTTGGTATATGCTATTCATCTCCATACCAGAATCAGCAATAATTGGCGAGGGGAGGCACCTGCTGCGGTAGCCTCCACGGGATTTTTATTGGTTTGGACTCGTTCTTCAGGGGTTAATTCGTTAGGAATCGGTTTGCACAATCACGGATGGCTGACCCCAAAATGAAACGGGATTGTCCGTCTCAATATCTTTCTTTGGTTCAGTTGCGGCGAAGGCTTGTTTATGGCCAAGGGAGTAGCGATTCTAGCCAGGTAGTGAGGAGAAGTATACGTCTTTCAAGAAAGGGAGAATCGACGGATGTACCTCTCCTGTTATATCCACACTTTCAACCACCTTTTTATTGTTTCAACAAGTAAAACAATAACTTTCTGGTCCATTCGGATTAAGGCGGGGATTGCACGGGTGGGAGGTGCCGCGACAGGCAAAATGCTTGCCCGGCATCTCCCTTATCGGGATAGACGATCATTACCCGGAATTATCCAAACTAGAAGGTACTTCACTTCAATAAGAGCGGATTGAAACAATCAATTTTCAGGTTCCGATATAATCAATCAAATCCTAATTTGAACAATTCACTATTTCGTAACCCTAAAAGCAAGCAACATGAATAGTGAGTGAATAGGGGTTGATACCACACCAATCGCTTTCGAAGGGGGAACCGTTTGAGTACGAAACAACATATTTTGACTCGTAACTGTTCCCAGAAATACCGGGAATTCCGTTGGGGAGCCGCCCGTTCCTAGTAGTGGCAGGCGGTTAAAGGAATAGTAAACACGGTAAACAATCCAGGCATCGCAGTGACTACTATTCCCACCGGCTGGGCGAGAGACGAAGTCTGCGTCGGGTCGTAGCAAGTCCTCGTGGGAATAGGCAAAGCCGCACCAGCAATTAATCCGTAAGAAATCATCTATGATATTCCCCTATGGGGACCCCAGTCAAATAAACAATCCCAATGATTATAAAAGTTATGTGAAAGACTGACGGGTAATCCCCTTCTGAAAATTACGTTGTCCCATACAAATTTTTAATTCCTAAAAATATTGATTCGGGTGTTGCCAACCAAGGCAAGGATATATAGAGCAGTCGAAAGGCAATAACCCTTCCGTAGTGATTCGATCGATCTATACCCTCCCGTTTCTCGGAAAACTCCGGCCAGCGGCACGCACGCATTGCGATGCAAAGCACCTCTCCAGGAGTGTTAAACCAAGCATGTAAGGAAAAAAATATGGTTAGAGCCGCGACAACCGAAGCGGATAGTGGAACCATCAGCCAAGACGTGAGTTTTGTAGCTGAATACGACCCTCTCTCTCTTTTCTTCCTGTTCCTTCTTTTTTTTTTATCTTATTTTCCCCCATTTCATGGACGTAGACGCAAGTAGACGCAAATTTGGACGCAAATTTGTTGGATGGTTCCAACTCTCGGGTACAGGGAGGAACGCAAAACGCTTGGAGAGATAAATACCACTGTTTGGCCATCACATGCATATAGTCGGTATTGAGAAATGAGTAAAAAACAAATACATCTATTCGTTTTTCATTGGATAGGCAGATGTGTTTGCTGAAGTAGTCACGAAGTCCCAGTGAAGTAAGACCCGTAATAATCCGTGGATACCTGAGCCACAATTGGCTCCGATGGAAAGATTTATCCGACTGGAATCTCCTGGCAATTGAATCGATTAATTATCGATGTAAAAATTATGATGAAATGCATAGATGGTCGGTACGAGGTCTGGTATACAAATGCCTGGTACCGGCCGTCAAACGATTCCGCTTTCGTTGCAAGAAGAGAACATCGGAATTGAAAAACCTGTTGCAAGATTGGGGGAATGGCGACCCTTGCTAACCGAGGTATATTACTCATGAATTGGAGGTAGTAAAACTAATTATTCCTAATTGAAGGAAGTATTTCTCGGGGCAATGCCCCGACTCATATCCAACTGGATACGAGTCGGAAGAAGAATATCTGGCTCTCACTTAGTATTATTTTTGTGTCATCAATTACTTGGTAGGCTAGACCCATGCTACGAGTTGTTTCTGACCCCGGATAGACGCGCACACTTAAGGAATCTGTTGGGCAAGCAGATTCACACCTCTTGCGACCTACACAATCTTCGGTTCTGGGGGCGGAAGCAATTTGATTAGCTTTACACCCCTCCCAAGGTACCGTCTCCGATGCATCCGTCGGACAAGCTCTTACACATTGGGTGCGACCAATACAAGTGTCATATGTCTTTACTGAGTGCGCCGCCGAACCTCCTTTACTCCTGTGTATACCTATGCACATGCGTGTTGCCAGACGCATTTTCTTACTGAGACTAAACTACACATACATTAGCATATTCCAATGCCAGGCATAATTCCGAGTAGGTGAATGTAGCGTCCCCACCCACCTGTTACTCCATTCACGAGTCTAACGAGATTTGTATTTAAACATTACTTTGCTTATCGCACATACATTCAGCCACATCCTTCCCTCTTTGTCAAGACGCTTCCTGTTGCTTGTATGTGAGTGATGCGTGACCGACACGTCATCATCCATCACATTATATGAGACTTCAACTACATCGAAAGGAAGCTCGAGGGGGATTAATGACATGGATTACAACTCGTATCGTGGCAAAAACAGTCAAACTTCGTTTGATTAGGTATAGGACAACACGCCCCGATAGGGGGTATCCCGAAATAATGGTTTTATTGATGGATCAATTACCATTTTAACAAATCAAATTGAGGGATGCGAGTTGATCCTTTTCGATAAGTAATTGAAGCAATGGATGGATGACCCAATATTGGCTTCGGTGACTGCCATAGGGAATAATGAAGGAACTCTCCAAGCCGTGTTGGTGGCTTCCATCGAAGCGACCGGAAGTACCACAGAAATGAATTTGGAAAAAACCACCGAATTTGTCAGTGACTAATATTCTTGTTGAATATTGCTTTCGCACTTGTGTACTGTCCCTCAATTGATCAATCAGGGGATATGCATTAGACCATTCCAAACCTTTGCTCGCAAATCGATTCTCTGGAGAGACTTGTACAAACGGCTATAGGGATGCTATTGCCACATCTATCGGTTCTAGCATCGGTTGGTGAATCAGAGTCTGTTACTCAATCGGTTAGCATCATAGCAAATACGATCAAGATGTTTGTAGGTCCTACGTACGTAAGTGAGCAACTGTCCTGCGACCACGTAACAACCATCTAATGCCAGGTATAGGACGTACAAAAATGAATTGAAATAAATTGCCCGGGAAGACGGGGCGAACCACATCAGATGATTAGCAAATCAGTGGGTGGGAGTGTTGACCATACCGGTACGACAGAGTGGTTGATCAGTAGAGTGAAGATATGCCCCAGCAACACGCTACCCCTGGGAGCAAGAAAACGGCTATAACGGGGTTGTTATATGACTCGTATGTCTACACGGAGGCTAATGGGATTGAGTCAGTATCAGAAGAACCTGGTAACCACCTGGAGGGGGAATCCCTGGATGTAGCGAGAGCGGGAGCGCAAGAGTATGTATTCTACGAAGAGACCGATCGAGATTCAGATGGGGTGGGAGGGGCAAAGGGGGTAGTAATGACGGTATTTACCATTGCGTCAATAACGAGGATGGGACTCTCCGCGGTACCTCGGACTCTTACACTTTATCACCGAAAAAACCAAATATGGCAAAGTAGTCATTGGACTCAGTTTAGGCTCCGGAACGCCAATAACTAGCGACTCAAAGTCTCCACCCGTTGAAAGATTGGCTAAATAAGAACCTTGGAAAGTTTTTCAGACAGACAAAGAAGCTTTTGAAAGTGAACAGGGAAGGGGTTTTATCGAAGAAGCCAATACCACGAGGGACTGCTCACCTCCCGAGCTTTAGCTTCCCACAAAGTTGTCCTTCTTATGGCTTTAGTGGAAAAACTGCTGCTAGATCGGTCCGGAATCCCTCTTAGAGAATGACGGTCTGATCTTTCTCACCCGCGAGGCCACCAGAATTGATACTGCGTATGGTCCCAGGGAGTTTCTGATTCTTCGCAGTCGAGAGCTTCTAGGATTGGAGGTTTACCTCAGGCAAAAACTTTTCTAAAAAAATCCTTTTTGCAACAAATATGACGAAGGTCGTCACCTTCGTCACCCTTGTCACCGCTGGCACCGTCCGTCGTCACTGTCGTTCCTTTGGCCTCTACTGTCTAGGACAATTAGCACTTATCCACCAATTCTACTCCATCAATCAATTCTCTTTTATCCTTTGCTTTGTTACTTGGTTCTCTAGGTATTCCTAAGTTTCTTATAGGCCGCGGCATCCTTTTCCTAGCTCGTGCCTATTCTCTGAATAGTACTTATTTTTCTATCGGGGAAAGAGACCATAGGTAAGACTGGTGTAAATCTAAATTTGAATGATTTACACCAGTCTTACCTATGGTCTCTTTCTATTCGAACAGTTTCTTACGCTTCGAGTCAACACCATCGACACCAGACCAGTTGGCACCGACGCTAACTGTGTCAATTGCATTGGACGTCTCCACCCCCGAGTTCTCACTTCTATCTTCCCGAAAAGGAAGAGTATGACGCACTGCTTAACTTCATTGCCGCCCCTTTGGGTTGAGCAGCAGCTTTGGGACCACCCGAAGGTAAGGGGTATCGGCTTCGAACTGTTTCTATCTTACTCAAAACGTTTTCACAAATCCGGACTGATAGTCCTTCGATCCACGTATACCCGACTCTCTCACTGATCTGTTATACGAATCTAAATTTCTCCTGAACAAATGATTTGGAATGCTTTTGCGTCTTCCCAGTGGTTTCCAAAGACCTCTTTGAGAGGAATAATCTCTGGGGTGTAATTTCAAGTGGTAGGTAATTTTCAAAACTCGAAGACTTATCTGAGATATCTGAGATTGGGTAGATCCCATTTTCTCCTTCTCATCAGGGACTTGCGACGGATTGGTATACACCCCTCTATTCGTGATGATGGTATTAACAATAATTGTCTAATGGATTTATTACAAAAAAATCCAAATAATCTAATTATTACTGAATGGAATGATACAAACTTAGTTGTATCTGTCTGTATCTGTACCTATCTATCTGTATATAAATTGATAGATAGAGAGTAGTACTTCTTTAACGATTGTTAGATTCATCGAACAACTACCTATTTTTAATCACAATAGGTCTTGATTCTTATAGGGAATGGGATTCAATAATCGGGATAGAAATCTGATTGAAGCTACCAAGTGATCGGTAACTTCAATCGGATGATCGAGTAATAATTTGCAATTACGTACCGAGCCCAATCTCGAGAATCAAGTATCGAGGTACATCTTCATTCTAAGTGTAGCCGCTCGGCTGCCGTCGGTAGCACCAAAGCAAAATCTGCCGACGCAAGCCAATTCTTCCAAACGATGAGTTGGCCACAAAAGACGTTTAATTCGTTGTACTTTAATTGGGCTTTCGTAACCATTCATTCCTGCACCCTCTCCGTGAACGAAATCCAATACAGAATCGGAGACGTCCGTTTGGCTCGGGATTGAAAGATATTCGAGAAACCGTAACTGCCGACGACACCTCGGAGACAACAAATCCTCAATGTTGTAAAATATGGAATGAACTCCCCCCCAATCCCTCTCTTTTTTAGGTAAGCACAATACAAATTCATCAAATCCTTTTTTGTCTAATACCTTCCTAAATTTCTTTCTGAACTTTGGTAAAGTACTAATCATTTTATACATCAAGATCTGATCGGTAAGGACCTTGGTCCTACGCGGATATGCATCGAAAAACAGATGATTCACAACTTTGCGTCTACTTCGGTCAAGAATCAGACTCAGTAAGTCTGGTTCTAAATCCGTGTCTTCAGTAAATGCAAGAGTAGTTTCGTGATTTCCCATCACGTGAATGGTAGACGCGAGTTCCCTTAATTTTTCTGATTTTCGCTCCAACAGCTTGGGTCTAAATTTCCATCGACGTTTAGGACGGAAGTAGTGTCTAGTGGCGAACCTTGGTTTACGTACCTCAGACTTATCATTCAAAAATTTGTTGAAGGGTAGCGGCACGCCAAATTCTTCGTGGGATCTGTCTCCCAATAGGGCTTCATATGCCTCGATCGGTACCGATTCGTCAGGTATAAAAATTGTCTCGTTTCTATATGTCTCTACCAAATCCGGGGCGACCAACCATGGGGCTGAATCTAACTTCACATTCCATTTCATTCTGGAATTAAAGATCACTGGACGGGCAATCACCTCTTTCCTCTTTTCCTTGGCGATTTGTTTCATACGGTTTCTGGATCGGATTCTTCGTTCGATCGCATTTTGCCGCGTCGTGAACCCTTGCACATCCGTGTCTCGCGAGAAATCAGCGAAACTGTGCAGTAGGTTGCTATACCCCCGTTGTTTACTGAGATTCACGATTCGAGCCTTGAGCAAAGAGTTTTCCGCATAAATAGAATGATTTTCTGCCCTTCTTTTGAACAAATGGTGGTTTCCCCCCTCGTGGACGCTTGCATCAACCCATTCAGAATTCTTGTTCTTATCAACAAGACAATTTTTCCATTTTTTTGGAGATATTCGGGACCACGTTTCGATCGGTAAATTGTATCGATCGAGACAATCCAACCGGCTTTTCCAATCATTTGCATTCAATGCATTAATTGATTTGAGGAATCCCCAATCTCTTCCATATTTTGGTATGCTTTCATCAATATATGGATATTTATGCAAATTATGAGCTGATACATCCCCGAAGTAGTTTGCTTCATAGTTGCTTATGTCGTTTGCGCTTCTGCCGAAGCTTTTGTCACTCACTTCATTTTCTGGCGAGACGGCGGTCAAGTCCGTCCTATCTCTCAAACTGGTGGACCATACCCCATCAAAAACATAAGCTTGAGACATAAACCCAGTGGAACCGTTACTACCAAACCCCAGCAATGCAGCCCGTTGGTTAGAAACGTCCGGATTTAATTGTTCCTTCTCTTCGTGAATTTCGGCAATACCACTGACAGTCCGTACTAGGTGGGCCTCCAACGCTTCAAATCCAGTCGCGGAATAAGCATTAATTTCCAAAACTTTTTTATATAATTTGATCGCTGACGAAACACAATTGTTATTTGGTTTAGCAACCCATGTGTGAAGATCCAGAAGCTTTTGTTGAATAGCAATAGATTCTATTTCCGATTTGAACGATCCGCCAATACTTGTGTCGCGTAATTTCCGGATGTCCATTTCCTCAATACATCTTCGTAATGCTCTTCGGTCGGTCCCTCCGGGACCTGCATCGCCAAATAGACTCATCATTCCCGATTGAGTATCCGATTTGAATTCGTTGGTGGTGTATCCTACCAACGCTTCACCATCATCAGAAACTGATTGGATATTGCAACTAATAGTATTTGATGTCATTTCTGCCTTTTCTTTGATAACGTCATGACCAGCGAGGTTTTCGCTCTTCCCGACCCTTGAGCCCACATCCGTGGGACCCCGTCCCTCGACGTTGCTCGTACTGGCAGTTCTCCCAATTGCTTCAACTCCAATAAACGGATTGAGTACCGTCCGTCCGAATCGCATAGACTCGATCAAGCTGTTTATGAAACGGCCTACTCGCTTAGTTCGCAACGCAAATTTCTTACCGAAAGTCTTTACGATTCTTCGTCTTACCGGATTCCAGAACGAAGGATCCTTCCTGATAGTCCCGAAAGGTACATCCGTTTGAAATCCCCAAGCAGTTAAATGACTAAACTGAACTCTTTCTTTTCCTAATTGATCTACATCACCGTCGTTAGACGATACCTTAAGCTTGATGGATTGATTAGTAATTCCCTTTTTCTTGAGTGATCTCCTCCTTCTACTATGCCAAGGTTTCAGCTGAGATGGAAACAGAATCTTTGTTTGAACACCGTCCTTTAACCGACGACCAGGAAACCTATTTTCTGAGAATTCTTCACCGTCGTAGCTACAGATCACGTGGGACTCCCTGCACGGATCGATCCGATCTTCACCCCATTCGGGAACTTGGAGGCATAATATCCGACCAATATTCTTAAGTATAATCAAGAGAGGTAACTTAACATATCTTCTGAAATTGGATTGCGAGACCAGTAATAACCCCCTACCCGTATGGATCGAACCCATGTCTAATCTAGCAGCGAGATTCAAGCGTTCGTATTTCGATCTACCAAAACTCCTTTGAGGAGAAGGAGTGATTGATACTTGCTCCACTTGGGGGTTCGTCCCTCCCCTCGTATCAACCATCGCTACTTCAGGATCCCATTCTGTTGAGCCTTTGCTCCACGATGAGGCGGAACCGGGTATTTCCATCCATCTTATAAAAAATGGAGAATGAGTCTTACCCTGCAGCATTCTCCAGATAAGCGTCTTACGCCTTCTGGCCCGCATAGATCCTTTAATAAGCCTTCGACGGAAATCAGAAGATTTCGAATATCGTTTCAGTGGTTTAGCTGACCTTAACCCCGTTTTTCCAAAATTAGTAGCTAAATTTCTGAGCTTTTTGTTACGAATATCGCTTTCCATACCAGGTATATCAAATCGACTTTCATTTATGAATTGAGTATTACGAAATAAAACCCTTTCAAGATCCTCAATTCGATGAGTCAAACATATTTTCCTTCTACGACCCATCATGAGAGAAACTTTTTTTCGACCGGTCGACGATGCATCAGACAGAAATGCACGACTCGGATTCCTACACATATCTTCGAAATAAATAAGAGATAGAGCCCGATCCGTTGGTAGCAGCTTGAAGATCTCCTCCCAAGTTACAGAAGGCTGAAAATTCTTTATTGCTTCCAAAATGCTTCTTAATTCCAAACTATCGAGTTTCTGTCCATTGGGTATTAATCTATCGAACAAAAATTCAGAAACTTCAGGAGCATCTGGAGATAATGGTTCCCAAGGGAGAGGAATATTATTATTCACAAATTCTTTATGTTTATTCAAAATCCGATTTTCAATTTTATTTTCACGGCTTACTACCCCCGCAAAATATTCATACGTTTTCAGTATTGGCGTCGTCGTTTCACAAATCGTAAGGAACGACCGTGAATTCGGAACTCTGACGCGATGCAATTGACTCATTAAAGGATCATATATCTTGGGTAGTCCCATATCCTCTTCAATCTTTGATCTCGTTCTTTTTGCTATTGCTCCCGAGAAGACACATCCATTATTTAGAAGCCTAATTCGATCTTTCAGTTCGTTATGCAAATTCTCTCTCTCATTCGGATGATCCAGGATCCAGTTTTGATAAGGAGACGGAGTTGATAACGAAACATCGAAACCCTTTAGGGTTTTTCTTAACTACTCTTCAAGAATTGACGAACCAGGCGAAGATGCAAAAACCAACCGTGATTTGCTCCCGTTTACACACTCGGTAAAAAAGCAAGTTGATACCCTCCTTTTAACATCGCTTTGATGGCTTATCCGACTGATCGGCCTGTGCCGCATGGGTCGATTCGTCCTACGGGGGTCAAAAAACGAGTTAGGCCATGGCTCGCAAAGCCATTTTGCGGAGGATGGTAAATCTAAACAGGTTTTATCATATTTGATTAACTCATCCTCAAATTTTCTCGTCACGAAAGGGACCGGGGACCTACCCGGATACGATAGCATAGTGATGGACGAAACAATACTAAAAGTCTTATACATGACACGTTTCAGCCAGATATGAAGTATTGGTGAGTCCTTCTCGATGCGATGCATCGATAATCTAGACGATTGCCCGAGCAAGAGATGGCCGACCAACCAGCCCGAGAAACTACCCATTAGGAATGTTGTACTGTTGCTGTAACGGAACATAACTAGATAAATCAATCTTGCTAATGTAGCGTTTGGCAACAAAATTGGATTGAATGGCTGGAGAACTGGACTATTCGGGAATGTGCTTGCAACTCTCGAATCGCGGATTGACTGTGCAGGGCGGAGAGCCTGGTAATCAGGTAAATCTTTGGTTCGGGACCAGAATAGAAACATATATGGTAGAACCGCAAGAGTTACCAGGTTAGGTCTCGGAATCAACAAATAAATTGGTGAGATGAAAACGGATGAAAAGACTAGTAACTGACCAGTCATTGATCCGATGAGCGCAGCTACACCGCTAAAATCCCCCCATAGAAGAAAAGACCTCAGACATAAAATTTGCGAAGGTCCGATGGGCAGTGTTGGCAGCAATCCGTAATAAAACCCAAATAATAGAGAAGGACTCATGTTTTTTAACCAACCAATTAATGACGCTCTAAAGCAAAAATTTAATATTAAATTAACCTCAATTTTCTTCATAGTGATTCTTCCCCTAATTCCTTTTCAGTTTCCGCCCCACCGAAAGTTGTTCCCAGCCTATCGCTGCTGGATACGAATACTTTCCAGTGGTAATCGATTCATTTTAACAATTACTATGATTAATCAAGTAGGTTGAAATGACACGAACACCCGAATGAATTATGAGTATCCCCCTCTAGAAATGCTCGATGTGTTTACCTCGTCATGTTACTGCAGGTAATCCACCCCCATATTACGTCTTATTATATAGCAATCAAACACATTTTGTCCATACTGTCCAAACATAGAGGTGTGATTCCCGTTATATGGGAGTCCGGGGTGTGCGGTGCGCGCGGCAGCAGGCGCATACCGCACCACAGACAAACGGTAGTTAGCAACATGGGTAGTGGTGAAGGGAATGGTTGGAGATGGGAAAGGTCTTGGGACAGGCAATGCAAAAATGTCATTGCATTTTGTGAAAAAAGAAGAGGTCAACAACAAAGAGGTTCTTGCCTCGAGGGATTATTTCAACCTGAAGGGATTGAACCAAGATTGCGCCTCAATGGACGAGTGACCAGTTCAAGTACGTCTCTGGCATTGGCAAAGCCATGTATTTGAGCAAAAGTGAATTCGACGGACCATTTTGTATCAATACCCCTGGCTTCTAAGGGATTGGCATGAGCCATTCCAGTAAAGGCCAAGTCAGGTTCCAGTTCGTGCATTCGTTGAACTTGATTATAATTGTCGGGTTTTTCCACAATTCGTGGCATCGGTATATTCATTACCTCACAGGTTGCTTTTAATAAAGCTAATTCTGCCGCTTGATAACGTTTATCTAAATAAGGAATACCGATTTCATAAACAATCATTCCGCATCGAACTGAGAATCTAGCTAGAGATATTTCAAGTAAGTTATCTCCCATAAAAAAAACAGACTTTCCGTTGGTAGTGTTCGTATATTCTGAGAGATTCTTCCATATCTTTTCCTCCTTTTCCTTTAAACCTTGAGGTTTCACGCCAAGGACATCACAAATTTTTTCCATCCAAGCTCGTGTCCCATCGGGACCAATTGGAAAAGGTGCTCCAATGAGGCGACATTTTCTACGTCGCATCAAAATTGTTGCTGTACGACTTAGAAACGGATTTACACCACATACATAAATTCCTTCGCCAAGCGAAGGAAGTTCCGCATATTGATGGGAGGGTAACCAGCCCATCACGCAGATGTTTTGGCGTTTCAAATCTGAGTTCGGTTGAGAAGCTACATTTGATGGTAATGACCCAAAAAGTACTAAATTATGAGTTTCTAATTTGTACGTTTTGAATTGAGATTGGTACTTGAATTCGTACGAACTATCACCATCACTTGTACATATTTCATTCTTAGGAATAGTCATATTAATTGCTGGACATCTATGCACCGTAGCAGCTGACGCAGTATCTTCCCCTTGAGTGAAGGCATAATCTAATCCATTAGCTCGTGCTACGATAATTGGAATACCAAGTTCTTTTTCTAATTTAGCAGCCATCCCCTCTAAATCCATTTTGATTATTTCTGTAGTGCATGTACCGATCCAAAAAATGACGCTGGGGTTCCTATCTCGTCTTATTTGCATACATATTTCTTTTGATTCTTCGTGATCATTCAACTGAGCTGAGATATCAGCTTCTTCTAGCTCTGCCATTGCGTAACGGGGCTCCGCGAAGATCGTAACTCCCAGAGCATTTTGCAGAAAATAGCCACAGGTCTTTGTCCCTATAACTAAGAAGAAACTATCCTCAATTTTTTGGTATAGCCAAGCCACGCAACTAATCGGACAAAAGGTGTGGTAACTGCCAGTCTCGCATTCGAATGCAGCGTCAATAAATTTCGTAATTTCCTGCGCCTGAAAAATAAAAAAAAATCGATGAAGTAATTGAAGCAGATAGAAATCTACTACCTAGATATCAGGTACGGAGAAGCAACAGGTGGAAGATGAATTCCAATAAATAGAGAATCGTTGCAATGTCTCGAATTCAAATCATAGTAAAATCCGTTGAAATGGCAAATTGAATGTCTTTACTACCATTTATTTTGTTCCTACAAACTCTATCTGAATAGAAATCAGATAGTAAACTAAATAATTCTCTGTCCGGCATTTCTCTTGGCACAACCCCCTCGGGTTGAGACAACAACTGGTCGGCAATGTTCAAATAGAATTGGCACGCTTGATCAAGGGTCGGTTGAGTCTCGGCCATCTCAAATGACGTTTTTCCTTTCACTCTAGAGACTCGAATGTCTTCAATCAAAGGTAATACCTCCAGTACAGGTACTGGACAAGCTTCCACATATTTGTTAATTAAATCTCTCTTGGATGTTCGGTTTCCGACTAGACCTGCCAGTCGCAATGGATGAGTACGAGCCTTTTCCCGCACCGACGCAGCGATGCGATTGGCTGCAAACGAGGCGTCGAATCCGTTGTCTGTTATTACTACGCAGTAATCCGCATGGTTTAATGGTGCTGCAAAGCCCCCACAAACAACATCTCCCAAAACATCAAATGAAATTACATCATATTCATAAAACGCGTTTGATTCTTTTAGTAGCTTGACGGTTTCTCCCACTACATATCCTCCGCAACCTGCTCCTGCAGGAGGTCCGCCAGCTTCGACGCAATCTACACCGCCATAACCTCCGCAAATAATATCTTCAGGCCATACATCTTCGTAATGATAATCCTTCAACTGCAAAGTATCTATAATAGTAGGTATTAGGAATCCCGTGAGAGTGAAGGTACTGTCATGCTTCGGATCACATCCGATTTGTAATACTCTTTTACCACGCCGGGCCAAGGCAACTGAAATGTTGCAGCTCGTCGTCGATTTGCCGATTCCGCCTTTACCATAGATTGCTACTTTCGTTCCACGAAACTCCAGAATTTTTTTTTCTCTTCATTTGCTCCGCCCTATTCCAAAACCCCAAAATTTCAAATGTGATAATATCTCTTTTTTAAGTATACATAGGCAATTTCCCAATTCTTGAAGTTGGGTTGGGGCCCGGCGCCAATACTTGCATTGCAGTATCTCATCTCGAAATCGTTGATCTTGACTTTCCCCTGTCTCATCCACTAGATCATCCTAATATCTTCTTAATCTCGCAAGTAACGAAAACTTGTTTATCAGTGTTGTTTAATACTATATGTAGTATTTAGTCACAAAATTTATTCCGGCAACCAATTTTTTCTCTTTGAGGCATTAAAAATAAATAGTTTCTGGCCAAAATAAACAGAAGGTTGTCAGATACACAATCAAAAAATATAATATCAAATTGATATAGTAAAAATATAGAAAGATATTATCTTGAATTGGATTTATTTATTCCCCGATAGCTCAGTGGTAGAGCGATCGGCTGTTAACCGATGGGTCATGGGTTCAAATCCTATTCGGGGAGTTTAAGTATGCAGATATAAGAGATATAAAATGCAATGACATTTTTGCATTGCCTGTCCCAAGACCTTTCCCATCTCCAACCATTCCCTTCACCACTACCCATGTTGCTAACTACCGTTTGTCTGTGGTGCGGTATGCGCCTGCTGCCGCGCGCACCGCACACCCCGGACTCCCATATAACGGGAATCACACCTCTATGTTTGGACAGTATGGACAAAATGTGTTTGATTGCTATATAATAAGACGTAATATGGGGGTGGATTACCTGCAGTAACATGACGAGGTAAACACATCGAGCATTTCTAGAGGGGGATACTCATAATTCATTCGGGTGTTCGTGTCATTTCAACCTACTTGATTAATCATAGTAATTGTTAAAATGAATCGATTACCACTGGAAAGTATTCGTATCCAGCAGCGATAGGCTGGGAACAACTTTCGGTGGGGCGGAAACTGAAAAGGAATTAGGGGAAGAATCACTATGAAGAAAATTGAGGTTAATTTAATATTAAATTTTTGCTTTAGAGCGTCATTAATTGGTTGGTTAAAAAACATGAGTCCTTCTCTATTATTTGGGTTTTATTACGGATTGCTGCCAACACTGCCCATCGGACCTTCGCAAATTTTATGTCTGAGGTCTTTTCTTCTATGGGGGGATTTTAGCGGTGTAGCTGCGCTCATCGGATCAATGACTGGTCAGTTACTAGTCTTTTCATCCGTTTTCATCTCACCAATTTATTTGTTGATTCCGAGACCTAACCTGGTAACTCTTGCGGTTCTACCATATATGTTTCTATTCTGGTCCCGAACCAAAGATTTACCTGATTACCAGGCTCTCCGCCCTGCACAGTCAATCCGCGATTCGAGAGTTGCAAGCACATTCCCGAATAGTCCAGTTCTCCAGCCATTCAATCCAATTTTGTTGCCAAACGCTACATTAGCAAGATTGATTTATCTAGTTATGTTCCGTTACAGCAACAGTACAACATTCCTAATGGGTAGTTTCTCGGGCTGGTTGGTCGGCCATCTCTTGCTCGGGCAATCGTCTAGATTATCGATGCATCGCATCGAGAAGGACTCACCAATACTTCATATCTGGCTGAAACGTGTCATGTATAAGACTTTTAGTATTGTTTCGTCCATCACTATGCTATCGTATCCGGGTAGGTCCCCGGTCCCTTTCGTGACGAGAAAATTTGAGGATGAGTTAATCAAATATGATAAAACCTGTTTAGATTTACCATCCTCCGCAAAATGGCTTTGCGAGCCATGGCCTAACTCGTTTTTTGACCCCCGTAGGACGAATCGACCCATGCGGCACAGGCCGATCAGTCGGATAAGCCATCAAAGCGATGTTAAAAGGAGGGTATCAACTTGCTTTTTTACCGAGTGTGTAAACGGGAGCAAATCACGGTTGGTTTTTGCATCTTCGCCTGGTTCGTCAATTCTTGAAGAGTAGTTAAGAAAAACCCTAAAGGGTTTCGATGTTTCGTTATCAACTCCGTCTCCTTATCAAAACTGGATCCTGGATCATCCGAATGAGAGAGAGAATTTGCATAACGAACTGAAAGATCGAATTAGGCTTCTAAATAATGGATGTGTCTTCTCGGGAGCAATAGCAAAAAGAACGAGATCAAAGATTGAAGAGGATATGGGACTACCCAAGATATATGATCCTTTAATGAGTCAATTGCATCGCGTCAGAGTTCCGAATTCACGGTCGTTCCTTACGATTTGTGAAACGACGACGCCAATACTGAAAACGTATGAATATTTTGCGGGGGTAGTAAGCCGTGAAAATAAAATTGAAAATCGGATTTTGAATAAACATAAAGAATTTGTGAATAATAATATTCCTCTCCCTTGGGAACCATTATCTCCAGATGCTCCTGAAGTTTCTGAATTTTTGTTCGATAGATTAATACCCAATGGACAGAAACTCGATAGTTTGGAATTAAGAAGCATTTTGGAAGCAATAAAGAATTTTCAGCCTTCTGTAACTTGGGAGGAGATCTTCAAGCTGCTACCAACGGATCGGGCTCTATCTCTTATTTATTTCGAAGATATGTGTAGGAATCCGAGTCGTGCATTTCTGTCTGATGCATCGTCGACCGGTCGAAAAAAAGTTTCTCTCATGATGGGTCGTAGAAGGAAAATATGTTTGACTCATCGAATTGAGGATCTTGAAAGGGTTTTATTTCGTAATACTCAATTCATAAATGAAAGTCGATTTGATATACCTGGTATGGAAAGCGATATTCGTAACAAAAAGCTCAGAAATTTAGCTACTAATTTTGGAAAAACGGGGTTAAGGTCAGCTAAACCACTGAAACGATATTCGAAATCTTCTGATTTCCGTCGAAGGCTTATTAAAGGATCTATGCGGGCCAGAAGGCGTAAGACGCTTATCTGGAGAATGCTGCAGGGTAAGACTCATTCTCCATTTTTTATAAGATGGATGGAAATACCCGGTTCCGCCTCATCGTGGAGCAAAGGCTCAACAGAATGGGATCCTGAAGTAGCGATGGTTGATACGAGGGGAGGGACGAACCCCCAAGTGGAGCAAGTATCAATCACTCCTTCTCCTCAAAGGAGTTTTGGTAGATCGAAATACGAACGCTTGAATCTCGCTGCTAGATTAGACATGGGTTCGATCCATACGGGTAGGGGGTTATTACTGGTCTCGCAATCCAATTTCAGAAGATATGTTAAGTTACCTCTCTTGATTATACTTAAGAATATTGGTCGGATATTATGCCTCCAAGTTCCCGAATGGGGTGAAGATCGGATCGATCCGTGCAGGGAGTCCCACGTGATCTGTAGCTACGACGGTGAAGAATTCTCAGAAAATAGGTTTCCTGGTCGTCGGTTAAAGGACGGTGTTCAAACAAAGATTCTGTTTCCATCTCAGCTGAAACCTTGGCATAGTAGAAGGAGGAGATCACTCAAGAAAAAGGGAATTACTAATCAATCCATCAAGCTTAAGGTATCGTCTAACGACGGTGATGTAGATCAATTAGGAAAAGAAAGAGTTCAGTTTAGTCATTTAACTGCTTGGGGATTTCAAACGGATGTACCTTTCGGGACTATCAGGAAGGATCCTTCGTTCTGGAATCCGGTAAGACGAAGAATCGTAAAGACTTTCGGTAAGAAATTTGCGTTGCGAACTAAGCGAGTAGGCCGTTTCATAAACAGCTTGATCGAGTCTATGCGATTCGGACGGACGGTACTCAATCCGTTTATTGGAGTTGAAGCAATTGGGAGAACTGCCAGTACGAGCAACGTCGAGGGACGGGGTCCCACGGATGTGGGCTCAAGGGTCGGGAAGAGCGAAAACCTCGCTGGTCATGACGTTATCAAAGAAAAGGCAGAAATGACATCAAATACTATTAGTTGCAATATCCAATCAGTTTCTGATGATGGTGAAGCGTTGGTAGGATACACCACCAACGAATTCAAATCGGATACTCAATCGGGAATGATGAGTCTATTTGGCGATGCAGGTCCCGGAGGGACCGACCGAAGAGCATTACGAAGATGTATTGAGGAAATGGACATCCGGAAATTACGCGACACAAGTATTGGCGGATCGTTCAAATCGGAAATAGAATCTATTGCTATTCAACAAAAGCTTCTGGATCTTCACACATGGGTTGCTAAACCAAATAACAATTGTGTTTCGTCAGCGATCAAATTATATAAAAAAGTTTTGGAAATTAATGCTTATTCCGCGACTGGATTTGAAGCGTTGGAGGCCCACCTAGTACGGACTGTCAGTGGTATTGCCGAAATTCACGAAGAGAAGGAACAATTAAATCCGGACGTTTCTAACCAACGGGCTGCATTGCTGGGGTTTGGTAGTAACGGTTCCACTGGGTTTATGTCTCAAGCTTATGTTTTTGATGGGGTATGGTCCACCAGTTTGAGAGATAGGACGGACTTGACCGCCGTCTCGCCAGAAAATGAAGTGAGTGACAAAAGCTTCGGCAGAAGCGCAAACGACATAAGCAACTATGAAGCAAACTACTTCGGGGATGTATCAGCTCATAATTTGCATAAATATCCATATATTGATGAAAGCATACCAAAATATGGAAGAGATTGGGGATTCCTCAAATCAATTAATGCATTGAATGCAAATGATTGGAAAAGCCGGTTGGATTGTCTCGATCGATACAATTTACCGATCGAAACGTGGTCCCGAATATCTCCAAAAAAATGGAAAAATTGTCTTGTTGATAAGAACAAGAATTCTGAATGGGTTGATGCAAGCGTCCACGAGGGGGGAAACCACCATTTGTTCAAAAGAAGGGCAGAAAATCATTCTATTTATGCGGAAAACTCTTTGCTCAAGGCTCGAATCGTGAATCTCAGTAAACAACGGGGGTATAGCAACCTACTGCACAGTTTCGCTGATTTCTCGCGAGACACGGATGTGCAAGGGTTCACGACGCGGCAAAATGCGATCGAACGAAGAATCCGATCCAGAAACCGTATGAAACAAATCGCCAAGGAAAAGAGGAAAGAGGTGATTGCCCGTCCAGTGATCTTTAATTCCAGAATGAAATGGAATGTGAAGTTAGATTCAGCCCCATGGTTGGTCGCCCCGGATTTGGTAGAGACATATAGAAACGAGACAATTTTTATACCTGACGAATCGGTACCGATCGAGGCATATGAAGCCCTATTGGGAGACAGATCCCACGAAGAATTTGGCGTGCCGCTACCCTTCAACAAATTTTTGAATGATAAGTCTGAGGTACGTAAACCAAGGTTCGCCACTAGACACTACTTCCGTCCTAAACGTCGATGGAAATTTAGACCCAAGCTGTTGGAGCGAAAATCAGAAAAATTAAGGGAACTCGCGTCTACCATTCACGTGATGGGAAATCACGAAACTACTCTTGCATTTACTGAAGACACGGATTTAGAACCAGACTTACTGAGTCTGATTCTTGACCGAAGTAGACGCAAAGTTGTGAATCATCTGTTTTTCGATGCATATCCGCGTAGGACCAAGGTCCTTACCGATCAGATCTTGATGTATAAAATGATTAGTACTTTACCAAAGTTCAGAAAGAAATTTAGGAAGGTATTAGACAAAAAAGGATTTGATGAATTTGTATTGTGCTTACCTAAAAAAGAGAGGGATTGGGGGGGAGTTCATTCCATATTTTACAACATTGAGGATTTGTTGTCTCCGAGGTGTCGTCGGCAGTTACGGTTTCTCGAATATCTTTCAATCCCGAGCCAAACGGACGTCTCCGATTCTGTATTGGATTTCGTTCACGGAGAGGGTGCAGGAATGAATGGTTACGAAAGCCCAATTAAAGTACAACGAATTAAACGTCTTTTGTGGCCAACTCATCGTTTGGAAGAATTGGCTTGCGTCGGCAGATTTTGCTTTGGTGCTACCGACGGCAGCCGAGCGGCTACACTTAGAATGAAGATGTACCTCGATACTTGATTCTCGAGATTGGGCTCGGTACGTAATTGCAAATTATTACTCGATCATCCGATTGAAGTTACCGATCACTTGGTAGCTTCAATCAGATTTCTATCCCGATTATTGAATCCCATTCCCTATAAGAATCAAGACCTATTGTGATTAAAAATAGGTAGTTGTTCGATGAATCTAACAATCGTTAAAGAAGTACTACTCTCTATCTATCAATTTATATACAGATAGATAGGTACAGATACAGACAGATACAACTAAGTTTGTATCATTCCATTCAGTAATAATTAGATTATTTGGATTTTTTTGTAATAAATCCATTAGACAATTATTGTTAATACCATCATCACGAATAGAGGGGTGTATACCAATCCGTCGCAAGTCCCTGATGAGAAGGAGAAAATGGGATCTACCCAATCTCAGATATCTCAGATAAGTCTTCGAGTTTTGAAAATTACCTACCACTTGAAATTACACCCCAGAGATTATTCCTCTCAAAGAGGTCTTTGGAAACCACTGGGAAGACGCAAAAGCATTCCAAATCATTTGTTCAGGAGAAATTTAGATTCGTATAACAGATCAGTGAGAGAGTCGGGTATACGTGGATCGAAGGACTATCAGTCCGGATTTGTGAAAACGTTTTGAGTAAGATAGAAACAGTTCGAAGCCGATACCCCTTACCTTCGGGTGGTCCCAAAGCTGCTGCTCAACCCAAAGGGGCGGCAATGAAGTTAAGCAGTGCGTCATACTCTTCCTTTTCGGGAAGATAGAAGTGAGAACTCGGGGGTGGAGACGTCCAATGCAATTGACACAGTTAGCGTCGGTGCCAACTGGTCTGGTGTCGATGGTGTTGACTCGAAGCGTAAGAAACTGTTCGAATAGAAAGAGACCATAGGTAAGACTGGTGTAAATCATTCAAATTTAGATTTACACCAGTCTTACCTATGGTCTCTTTCCCCGATAGAAAAATAAGTACTATTCAGAGAATAGGCACGAGCTAGGAAAAGGATGCCGCGGCCTATAAGAAACTTAGGAATACCTAGAGAACCAAGTAACAAAGCAAAGGATAAAAGAGAATTGATTGATGGAGTAGAATTGGTGGATAAGTGCTAATTGTCCTAGACAGTAGAGGCCAAAGGAACGACAGTGACGACGGACGGTGCCAGCGGTGACAAGGGTGACGAAGGTGACGACCTTCGTCATATTTGTTGCAAAAAGGATTTTTTTAGAAAAGTTTTTGCCTGAGGTAAACCTCCAATCCTAGAAGCTCTCGACTGCGAAGAATCAGAAACTCCCTGGGACCATACGCAGTATCAATTCTGGTGGCCTCGCGGGTGAGAAAGATCAGACCGTCATTCTCTAAGAGGGATTCCGGACCGATCTAGCAGCAGTTTTTCCACTAAAGCCATAAGAAGGACAACTTTGTGGGAAGCTAAAGCTCGGGAGGTGAGCAGTCCCTCGTGGTATTGGCTTCTTCGATAAAACCCCTTCCCTGTTCACTTTCAAAAGCTTCTTTGTCTGTCTGAAAAACTTTCCAAGGTTCTTATTTAGCCAATCTTTCAACGGGTGGAGACTTTGAGTCGCTAGTTATTGGCGTTCCGGAGCCTAAACTGAGTCCAATGACTACTTTGCCATATTTGGTTTTTTCGGTGATAAAGTGTAAGAGTCCGAGGTACCGCGGAGAGTCCCATCCTCGTTATTGACGCAATGGTAAATACCGTCATTACTACCCCCTTTGCCCCTCCCACCCCATCTGAATCTCGATCGGTCTCTTCGTAGAATACATACTCTTGCGCTCCCGCTCTCGCTACATCCAGGGATTCCCCCTCCAGGTGGTTACCAGGTTCTTCTGATACTGACTCAATCCCATTAGCCTCCGTGTAGACATACGAGTCATATAACAACCCCGTTATAGCCGTTTTCTTGCTCCCAGGGGTAGCGTGTTGCTGGGGCATATCTTCACTCTACTGATCAACCACTCTGTCGTACCGGTATGGTCAACACTCCCACCCACTGATTTGCTAATCATCTGATGTGGTTCGCCCCGTCTTCCCGGGCAATTTATTTCAATTCATTTTTGTACGTCCTATACCTGGCATTAGATGGTTGTTACGTGGTCGCAGGACAGTTGCTCACTTACGTACGTAGGACCTACAAACATCTTGATCGTATTTGCTATGATGCTAACCGATTGAGTAACAGACTCTGATTCACCAACCGATGCTAGAACCGATAGATGTGGCAATAGCATCCCTATAGCCGTTTGTACAAGTCTCTCCAGAGAATCGATTTGCGAGCAAAGGTTTGGAATGGTCTAATGCATATCCCCTGATTGATCAATTGAGGGACAGTACACAAGTGCGAAAGCAATATTCAACAAGAATATTAGTCACTGACAAATTCGGTGGTTTTTTCCAAATTCATTTCTGTGGTACTTCCGGTCGCTTCGATGGAAGCCACCAACACGGCTTGGAGAGTTCCTTCATTATTCCCTATGGCAGTCACCGAAGCCAATATTGGGTCATCCATCCATTGCTTCAATTACTTATCGAAAAGGATCAACTCGCATCCCTCAATTTGATTTGTTAAAATGGTAATTGATCCATCAATAAAACCATTATTTCGGGATACCCCCTATCGGGGCGTGTTGTCCTATACCTAATCAAACGAAGTTTGACTGTTTTTGCCACGATACGAGTTGTAATCCATGTCATTAATCCCCCTCGAGCTTCCTTTCGATGTAGTTGAAGTCTCATATAATGTGATGGATGATGACGTGTCGGTCACGCATCACTCACATACAAGCAACAGGAAGCGTCTTGACAAAGAGGGAAGGATGTGGCTGAATGTATGTGCGATAAGCAAAGTAATGTTTAAATACAAATCTCGTTAGACTCGTGAATGGAGTAACAGGTGGGTGGGGACGCTACATTCACCTACTCGGAATTATGCCTGGCATTGGAATATGCTAATGTATGTGTAGTTTAGTCTCAGTAAGAAAATGCGTCTGGCAACACGCATGTGCATAGGTATACACAGGAGTAAAGGAGGTTCGGCGGCGCACTCAGTAAAGACATATGACACTTGTATTGGTCGCACCCAATGTGTAAGAGCTTGTCCGACGGATGCATCGGAGACGGTACCTTGGGAGGGGTGTAAAGCTAATCAAATTGCTTCCGCCCCCAGAACCGAAGATTGTGTAGGTCGCAAGAGGTGTGAATCTGCTTGCCCAACAGATTCCTTAAGTGTGCGCGTCTATCCGGGGTCAGAAACAACTCGTAGCATGGGTCTAGCCTACCAAGTAATTGATGACACAAAAATAATACTAAGTGAGAGCCAGATATTCTTCTTCCGACTCGTATCCAGTTGGATATGAGTCGGGGCATTGCCCCGAGAAATACTTCCTTCAATTAGGAATAATTAGTTTTACTACCTCCAATTCATGAGTAATATACCTCGGTTAGCAAGGGTCGCCATTCCCCCAATCTTGCAACAGGTTTTTCAATTCCGATGTTCTCTTCTTGCAACGAAAGCGGAATCGTTTGACGGCCGGTACCAGGCATTTGTATACCAGACCTCGTACCGACCATCTATGCATTTCATCATAATTTTTACATCGATAATTAATCGATTCAATTGCCAGGAGATTCCAGTCGGATAAATCTTTCCATCGGAGCCAATTGTGGCTCAGGTATCCACGGATTATTACGGGTCTTACTTCACTGGGACTTCGTGACTACTTCAGCAAACACATCTGCCTATCCAATGAAAAACGAATAGATGTATTTGTTTTTTACTCATTTCTCAATACCGACTATATGCATGTGATGGCCAAACAGTGGTATTTATCTCTCCAAGCGTTTTGCGTTCCTCCCTGTACCCGAGAGTTGGAACCATCCAACAAATTTGCGTCCAAATTTGCGTCTACTTGCGTCTACGTCCATGAAATGGGGGAAAATAAGATAAAAAAAAAAGAAGGAACAGGAAGAAAAGAGAGAGAGGGTCGTATTCAGCTACAAAACTCACGTCTTGGCTGATGGTTCCACTATCCGCTTCGGTTGTCGCGGCTCTAACCATATTTTTTTCCTTACATGCTTGGTTTAACACTCCTGGAGAGGTGCTTTGCATCGCAATGCGTGCGTGCCGCTGGCCGGAGTTTTCCGAGAAACGGGAGGGTATAGATCGATCGAATCACTACGGAAGGGTTATTGCCTTTCGACTGCTCTATATATCCTTGCCTTGGTTGGCAACACCCGAATCAATATTTTTAGGAATTAAAAATTTGTATGGGACAACGTAATTTTCAGAAGGGGATTACCCGTCAGTCTTTCACATAACTTTTATAATCATTGGGATTGTTTATTTGACTGGGGTCCCCATAGGGGAATATCATAGATGATTTCTTACGGATTAATTGCTGGTGCGGCTTTGCCTATTCCCACGAGGACTTGCTACGACCCGACGCAGACTTCGTCTCTCGCCCAGCCGGTGGGAATAGTAGTCACTGCGATGCCTGGATTGTTTACCGTGTTTACTATTCCTTTAACCGCCTGCCACTACTAGGAACGGGCGGCTCCCCAACGGAATTCCCGGTATTTCTGGGAACAGTTACGAGTCAAAATATGTTGTTTCGTACTCAAACGGTTCCCCCTTCGAAAGCGATTGGTGTGGTATCAACCCCTATTCACTCACTATTCATGTTGCTTGCTTTTAGGGTTACGAAATAGTGAATTGTTCAAATTAGGATTTGATTGATTATATCGGAACCTGAAAATTGATTGTTTCAATCCGCTCTTATTGAAGTGAAGTACCTTCTAGTTTGGATAATTCCGGGTAATGATCGTCTATCCCGATAAGGGAGATGCCGGGCAAGCATTTTGCCTGTCGCGGCACCTCCCACCCGTGCAATCCCCGCCTTAATCCGAATGGACCAGAAAGTTATTGTTTTACTTGTTGAAACAATAAAAAGGTGGTTGAAAGTGTGGATATAACAGGAGAGGTACATCCGTCGATTCTCCCTTTCTTGAAAGACGTATACTTCTCCTCACTACCTGGCTAGAATCGCTACTCCCTTGGCCATAAACAAGCCTTCGCCGCAACTGAACCAAAGAAAGATATTGAGACGGACAATCCCGTTTCATTTTGGGGTCAGCCATCCGTGATTGTGCAAACCGATTCCTAACGAATTAACCCCTGAAGAACGAGTCCAAACCAATAAAAATCCCGTGGAGGCTACCGCAGCAGGTGCCTCCCCTCGCCAATTATTGCTGATTCTGGTATGGAGATGAATAGCATATACCAACCGAGTCACTAGCGACCGAGTTTCCTTAGGATCCCGACTCCGATACGACCCCCACGCCTCATTAGCCCATACCGAACCGGATGAAATACCGACTGTCAAGAGGGAAAGCCCCACACTGATGATTCGATGGCTCCACCAATCTGATTTAGCAATTAATTGATTTCTATGTAAATTTAAGGATAAATGGTAGGAGGATTTTTCCACAACGTTTTTGTCCCCAACCAATTCACAAGAATCTCTATTTATTTTTTGGCGTTGTATCCAACTGGTGAAAACACGATTCGCAGTAATGATGAGGAATGTTTTACCGCCGGTAAAACAAACAGTTGGTGGAGATATTGCCAGTGGAGACCCGCGTGGTGAAGCTGCGTAGCTCAATAACGTCGTACTTACATGCGTCGTCGACCAATAGGATTACAAAGCAGGTACTAATGGTGTATATTGTTGCATCTCCCCAGGAAGACCCAGAGTTGCAAATTCGTGGGTTGATGAAGCACACGGTCCCGCGGTTGCGGCTGACCACTTATTCCGGTTCTTAAGGCCTAGGATCAGGTATGGTGGGGAAAAGCTCCATGAAGGGAACATAAATGATTCGTACAAATCGCTTGGTGGGAAATGCTTGTACCGTACCCAACAGGTGGTCATTAATCCGGTCATACACGGGGAAGCGATTACCACGCCCTTTCTGCCTGAGTCACCAAACCCATTGAATCTACCGATTAGGTATGTCCAGTCACATGTAGTAGCAAAAAAAAGGGTAAAGAGGGGAATGTGAACGAGTATTTTCTCCATTACGTGCATAATGCAAAAGGGGAAAAGAATCAACTATCGTCCATATGAATCTCTACATCTATCAATGTGTACGTATACACATACATCTAAAGAGAGATAGATTCATAGATATCTATGGATTTTCGTAGGTGCCTTGTCGCTGTTCATTCATTCCACATCGATTGGTGAACCACCTTTCGTTCATGACATACTTACTCTAAATTCATACCCCGATAGATAGACAATTCGATAAGTTATCAGTGTCCACCTTGCTGCGACTGTCACCCCCAGCATGTCAATATTCATGAGATGAAAGCTCGTCTATTACTTCTCTCGATTGACTCCAAATAGGATTTCGAAATGGGGTTGGATTGCCGCTACTCGGATTCGAACCGAGATGCTTAAGCACTGCTTCCTAAGAGCAGCGTGTCTACCCATTTCACCATAGCGGCTTGCGGTTTGCCGAAACCATGGTAACGCATTACCAAGTGTAGTGTCAATCTATTTCTATTTTTACCCCACAAGATTGGATCAACGTCTTAATTCGATGCTATAATCCACATGATTTGCGGGATATAGCGCAGCCCGGTAGCGCACCATCTTGGGGTGATGGGGGTCGCAGGTTCAAATCCTGCTATTCCGAACGACATCTGAACGTGGTTGATAAATAGAGCGATAGGAAGATGAAAGAATAGAAGAATAGTAGGATAGAAAAATAGAGAAATGAATTTCCAAAATACGTTTTAAGTCTATAGTTCTCTATAGGTAGGCATGGGATGGGATAAAATACGAGGAGCTTTCTGGAGCAAGCCCGCTGTGGACTGCACCTGGGAAATTGCCCAAGCCAAAGTTTGTCTGACCCAGATGTAGGTCGTGACCAGACGCCATCATCGATCCCCACTCTTCAAATAAGGCTTTTTCATATTCTGACGTTGAATAAGAATTATTTTCCGACAGATCTTTTGAAGTAAACATCCTCCACTTAGGTTTCGAAGTAATCCCTACCGCGCCCCCCCACCCCCAGTTCTACATCTGATTTCACACTTTTCAATTACATCCCAACAACTCCCGCCACGTCTCGCCAAAGCCGCAACCCGGGCAGGTTTCCCACGAAGCGGTTTCATTTTCTCACGACCTCCCGTTTATCCACTCCAAAATAGGGGTCGAATCCGACTCGCGCAAAGTTGGGTTTCCCGATGTACGCGATATCGAACGACCCCGACATCTCATTTGCGTCAAAAGCAGGCACAGACAATTTTGTAGAGGGGGTTAGAAGCATCTGGCGACGCCAGCACCCCCCCCCCCTTCCAGGTGTCGAACCAACAAATAGTTAGGATCATACTTCCGTTTCAAAAAGCCTGTCGCCCGTCATCGCGTAGTAAAAGCTTTTTGAACAACCTGTTAGAACGGATTTAGCTAGAGAAAAAGCTTTTGATGCTTGCTTGACCACTTTGGTTTTCCAAACATGGTTACGAATTTTCTTTCTTGATCTAGAAGTACGTTTCTTTGGAACTGCCGTGGTGGATGCATCTATCCGATCTCGTGATGGAAAAAAGGAACGATTGATATAACTACGTTTATATACACTTATGATGTGGTAATAAGCAGGAACGACGTTTTGCAGAATTAGTAATAGAGACGCCTACCGAATAAATTAACCGTATTGCGACGAACAGACGAATGAAAAGGAATAAAATTTTTGATTGGGATTTGTCGGAACCGGTATTTGTGGCGGTAAGGAAAGACGTCCCAATCATTTAGACTTTTTTTCGTCTGAAAGGATGGAATCAACTATGAATCGAACTTGATTTTGCCTATATCCTGACTTCTTTTTTGTCCCGTCCTTATCCCTTTCGAAACGTACTCCCCCTATCAATTTTTTATCGTTGAAACAACGGCGCGCGATTCTTCCCCTAACTGTTGCCCCATCCAGCCATGGGCGTCCAATCTCGATTCTGGATCCGAAACGAATTGACAAAACTCGATGAATTGATACTTCTGTGTCGGAATCAAAATCCAGTGTATCGTCCTTAATCGATGCCGGAGGGTGGATATCATGAGACCCTTTTTGTTCTACCCGTAATTGCTTTCCTCCCACATCGATCATTGCGTATCTACTCATTAGAATTTTTTCCATTTCAAAATTTGTTGTGAAACAACATTTGGATTCAATAACCCGGGTCGGATTAGTATCCCCGACGTGCCTGACTTTGTCAAGTTTAGTCAACAGAATTAAGCTTGGGGAGCTCGTCCTATCACTCAATTTCCTCCCTTTTCAAAAACCTAGAGGCTTTTTTAAATAATGACCGCCTGTGTTTCACCCCCCGTTTCCATCCCTCGGATTACATCGATACGGGTTTAAGGTCTATACGGAATCGGCATATGGATATACTTGGTCATTTCCCACGTCTTTTGCAACTTCCGGAGTGGTTGGATCGACACCGTCCTCCACCGCAGAAGCAATTGGAGCTCCCCGCCGCACACTGTTGGTCATGCCTGACGCCTAGTCATTGGCAACTACCGAGCCTGTTTGAGTAGATAAAAATGTTTATTCATTTTAATGGTACATAGATTGAGTCTGAATGTCTATGAAGGTTTGTATAACTTCATTCTTGTTAGTTCTCCTTTGTTTCTGCACCAAACCGTATTGAATCTGAATCCGGGTTGATGAATCATTGAGGGACTCGACACCGCGTCTGCATCGGGCTGCTTCCACGACGAGCGGGACACCGCCCCCCTCTTCTTGAATTCTATTGAATGCTTGGAAGGAGCCATGTCTGGCTCGATTCTCCAGTCTCCCACTTTGTTTGGAAACCATTAGATAGTGTAGCTGAAAAGGAAGAGGATTCATTAGTCTCCGTCTTGGCATCGTCAGAGTGGAAATAGCTTGAAGGCTTTTACTTGCTCGATCTGTTTCCAGCTGGGCAATAAGTCCCAGATCCAATTTTCTTGAAGGTATTTCCCAAGGGGGTTTTCGCCTGCCGGTTTTCAGTATTGTTGATCTATAGTCATACCCCGTCTCGGAGCTCAAATCGGGCCTGTCTACTCCCCAACATTCTATGGACAATCCGATTCACTCGTCTCGAGCTTGCTATGCAAAGAAGTCAGGCAATGCATCCTTCCGTTTCGGCAAGGAGCCTATGCTCTTGCCTCGAAGAGAATAAATCGACACACATATTCATCGAGGAAAGTTTTTTGTAGGCGGGATATTGGGACGAGACGCTAGAGCATCCTCCGGAGAAAATGACTCCCCAGACTCGAAAATCTATCTCTTCTTTTTTGATTCCGAATATCCTTTACCGTATGAGCCTCTTTTAATCCAAAAAGAAAGATCTAGATTTTGTTCGTCATTCGGAGTCTCAAAAGCAGGAATTACCAGATCGGTAAAAGGGAGATATATCTCCCTTTTACCGATTCGACTTGTCCGGTAGCGCATGACTATAGATCTGGGTTCGAAAGGACATGTAATAAGTTATTATACGAAAGTGGTCTTCCATTCAAAAACTGTTTCGTCCTTCGATCCAACCGAGTTCTATCAAACCAGAATGGATTGAACAGATACTGGTAACTTTCAAACAAAATGTTATAAATAAAAAAGTCTCTCATTTGGGACCGGTTCCGTTTCATCCACCTGTCTCTATGAACTAGAAGTCTGAGACGGACGAATCGTTCCTTCAAATTTTCTACCACAATGTTTTGGTACAGATGAACGGGGAGAGACACGAGCGGGTACTGCAGATATGTATGCATGAACCAAGTCTCTTTGATGTATTCGAAATTTCCCTCTTCGTCCGAAGGAGCATTCTCCAACTGCTTCGCGGATGACTCAGTAGTTATCGATTTCCGGTTATATCCACGATAGAGGAACAGATTTTTAATCCCTTCATTCGAGAAATGTTTCTCGCGCTCTCTTTTCAAGCCATAAGTCACGTAGGGTCTCCGGACCAGTTCTTGCTTTACCAAAAAATTGCGACGCGGGAAGGAAGGGCTAGAATCCGATTGGAATAGAAACATGGGGTCCCAGGTGAAGCGCCCTCCCACGAATAGAACCGGTTCATTGAACCGATTCCATTGTGTTTCGTATGAGCTTGACGATTCGGATAGTCCCAATTCGGGGAATTGATCACGTAACGACATAGTTTCCAACCGATCTTCTAATCTTCTTGTCTGTTTCTGTCTTAACCTATTCGAAGTTCTTGTATGACTGAGATGATATCCTCTTTTTTCGTACGGGTCAAATTGGCTGTCTTCACCACTATCCCATTGAGAATCCCGTCGTAGGACTCGTCCATAATCCGGGTGGAGAGGGAGTGAGGCACACCAATCATCGAATTCAGATAATAATCTTATCGATTCATAAATATCGCTTCGCATAAAACTGAAATGCCAGGTCCTAGGGGACCACGTCATCTCACGCGGTACCTCTCCCAAAATCGAGTCGGTTCCACTTGGCTGTTTCATGCCGAAGTCAGTTCGAATCTCGGACAGCCCCCTCGTTTCCGCAAATTGGGGGGAATAGCTTGCACATATCATACCTGAAGAGTACCAGTATTTCATGGGAGAAGGAAAGGAGAGACCATTCCCGAATTGATTGCCATTTCTACATATTTCTGGGCGTGAGAAATCTCTGAAGAAGTTTTCGAGAAGACCACAAGCGAGACAAAAATCGTTTTCTAAAATTTTATCAATCACGATGGGATTATCTCCACCTATCACATCCATTTCGAACCAGGAATCACGAGCCGCCAACCCAGCCAATAGCCCCAAAATGTGCGTAAATAAGATTGATTCCGTAACCGTCGATTCGGTTATCGAATACTCCAAAAACCAGTTAGACAAGTGATAAAACCGCCTCTTCAACGTATTACGACCGATCCAGAAGGGATCCGCAGGAGAAGTGTTTATCAAACTATTTTTTAGAATAGCTTTTCCTATCCTATGAGAAAGAATCTTATAGGGACTGTATTTGATTTCATTACCCCTGTGAATTACAGCCGAGTGCTGTCTATGCATAGTGAATCCAATTGTGTCACTACACACAAGCTCTCCCTTTCTATAAATACCGATTAATAAGGCTCCCTGAGCAAGAAATAATAAATCTTGTCTACTATAACCCGTGGTTCCAAACTCAGTACCTTCAAGAAGAGATGGATCAGCCTTTGTGTTGAACCCCTTGACACTTAATAGAATCGGCAATTCTTTTTGACGCTGACGCCTGTTAGGCCTCCGAAAATTTATCAACTTGTTCAACCGGTTCGGAGCTATTGGAGCTGGATCCACCTCCGCGGGTACGTGGGTCGAGGCAATAACGAGATTGTTACGAATGCAAAAATTCATTTGCTCGTTATGGATACTCTTCAGTACTAAGCAAGGTAAGAATCTAGGATCCGCTTCTGATTCATGATACGAACGATGAGCATTCAATCTATGAATATCTTGAATCCATATTACACGGGGAGACATCTCTTTCGCCATTTCAGAAACAAGACTCACTCGGTATACGCTCTCTTTCGAGATGAAGTTTCCACGTTCATTATTGAAATATGATCGATTGTATAACAATTTTGGTATTGGCGGTTTGACCAACGGGGAGTAGGAGTCGGATGCTATATCCCTAATAAGATGAGATCTTCCAGTTTCCGTAGGCCCTATCAATGGAATTCCTTCAGACGGTAATAATCCTGATTGAAGCGAGGCAGGTACATCACAATATGGCGCATGTGGAATGCCTTTCCGTTTCATCGAAACTGGAAATGAAATATTCATTCCGGGGGCGGAAATAACCCACTTCTCTGCAGGATCCGACTTACGAATCTTATAATTCCATAAATTATTTTGACGGATCCGATGTAGATATGACAAGAGGACCGATCCTCCTGGGGAGGGTCCGCATTTTGGCTCACTGCTCAAAGAACGAAAACTTGATCTTGATCTATATTTTGAAATAGTCTCATTTGTAACTAAATATTGAGTCAATAGTTCCTTATTTACCCTGAGGGTGTCGGAGCTTTCCCTGCGTAGCATCCATGAATCAAGTCCGTTCTTTACCAAGGAATAAAAGAATATATTATTGATGTAATTCAAGACTCGTTTCAGGGAATGTATCAGTGCATCCCTCATTCCCATTTGCCCTATTATCGGAGGATAATACATCACCTTCTCCAGATAAGACCTACGCATCGGGTCTTTTGAGTATCCAATCGTAGCGAATCGTTTCCATAAATGGAGAGAATCAAAACCTGAAACAACGGGCCAGATAGACTTGAGAGATGCAAGAACAAGTAATATGGAAAGAACAAGTTGAAATGGGATGGACGTATCTGAAAATTTTAATATTGTTGACCATCCCGAATATGAAACCTTCGTTTAATTAGTAATTTCTTTGGCAATAAAAAAATTTAGTTTGGATAATATGTCAATAATCAAATCGTTTCTAAATCTCGATGCTAATCTTCGTAACAGGTAAGATCTAGCACCATCCATGGTCTCCGCCGTCCTTTTTGCGATGCCGGGAATATGGTAATGGGAATCGTCACCCATCTTCAATACCATTTCTGAATATGTGTTCCTTATCAGATCGTGAAAGTATTTCCACCAGGTAGGGGTGAAAAACCAAGGTATATATCCCCCAAATAGGCGCCATTTTTCCGAGATATTGTCTTTCCAAAAGATCCAGGAGATCTTGTAGTCATTTAAGTCGTTTAAGAAATCCCGGAGATCAACCGGATGGGATACACAGGCAGGTTTCTCCCCCATGTATGAATTTGCCAACTTCGCATCCTCGTGCAGAACCCCCTTCGCAAGCAGTCCCGCGGGAGATTCCGACGCCGTACCGATGCGGAACGACGAGATTCTTTTCGACCGGTAAGGTGTTTCTAATTCTCTCAATTCCCAGAAAAACCTGATGAATGAATCATTTTGGTCAAGTCGATTTCCAATGAAACCACTCACCGAGCCTGATCCCCAAATAGACTTATTTGAATCGACTTGATCCGAACTCGACTTCTTAGCATGAGTTTGAGATCGCCAATCCGTTAGTAGCTTATCGGTTCCTAATGCTTGTTTCGAGGAATTTCTATTGCTATTGCGCGAAAAGAAAAATGAATCTACCATTTTGTGGGAGAATGAGCTCTGTGTCGACAGCAACCTCCTGAGATTCAAAATTAAATTGAAACGTCGATGTGAATGGGTTAATACTGAAAATGTCACGAATTTATTTGAATCGGACAGAGTAAATTGAATCGTCGTAAGTATATAATTATTTGTTTCTCCTTCTGTTCGTTGCGAAGCGCTGAGTAATAACGAATCAGAGACGTGAGATTGAATGGATGAAACGAGTCTTTCCATCCCGAAAGATCCTATTCCGAAACAGGAACCGACTTGATAGTTAGAACCCATGCACAAATAATCTAAAAGATTGGAGTAACTGTCACCGCGTCTCCTGGTGGGGAAGTCCCTCACCCTCACGACCCCAAATTTCGGGATAACATCTATTTCCGCACGGTTTGATAGAGATGAATGAGATCGATTTGGAAAGTCCCATGCGATCACTCCATCTAAAAAACGTTTCTCAAAATCACTTTTCGAGTCTTTTCCAAGACTCCAATTATCCGGGGAGAGATTCCAATTCTGTTTCGCCATGATGTAAAAAGGATCATCGGAAAAAACTCGAGTAGATCCGATACCGGATGATCCAATAGGAAATGGATCAACCGTATGCGTGAGCGGGATTGGGGAGCCTCCCGCTCCTTCTTCGTCCACCAATGATCCAGAATCCTTGAATAAGTGATCCTTTTCCTCGAGAATTCTTTTGAATACATAAACCTTCCCGTAAATATTGAGTGAGTGAGAATCAAAAAAGGAATTGGTCCATGTATGATCCGGATTGTTCACTTCATCAACGAAATAATCAATTGCTTTTATAAGTACTCGGGAAATAACTCTGGAAAAAACGCATTTGTAAACAAATGACACGTTGTTGGATTAATGGGAATACTTCTCATTCCTACCGGTTGTTGCCTTGATAGTGATACCAATATGACTTGTTAGGAACCTGTTTCTCCAGGTTGATACCCCGCGTATTGATGCATCCAAGTTGTACTCGAATTCCGCAAAGACTTTGCTTGGAGAAGGAAAAGACAAGTCTATGGTTGTACCGAGATCTCCGCACACACTGGATTCAACATTTACATACTCATTAATTACAAATGGAATACGTCCGATCAGCAAACGCTTTGGGTTCCCTCCCCACCTCGCTAATCCCTTTCCAATGGTGGGTTCAGCCACACGGGTAGATTCTTTGCTTCCCGTCCAGCCATCTAACCGGTATTGGATTCGCGAGAAATATTCAGCAGCTAATGCGCAGAAATTTTCATGTAAGAGAAGCATGTATATCGAGCAGAGGGGGGTTAACCCCTTCCGTTCGTACCATCTGACCAGAGGACCTAGGAGGCATATGCTTCCCCTTTCCTTCGATCGAATCAAACAAGTAGTATTCTTCCTATAATTGTCAATGACTACTCCGGGTATACCCGGAAAGATCCTACAATTTATTGGAAAACTATTTTTTGTATCCACACACTTGTTACTCCGAAATCCGAATCTATTCAATAATATTTTATTGGGTAATAGATCCCCCTCACATCTGGATGCTTTTCCGGATTCTTCGTCATTCCGATCAAACCCTCCAGCCCTATTCGGAATTGGAGCCGATTCTCTAAAGGGTGGAGGAGACCCAATCAGTCGATCTCCCATGGATTTATTCCTTGTTTGTGAATAAATCTGTGAGATGGGGGATTCTATCCCATTCTTGCGTGAGTTGAACCTCAATGATTGAAGTACCCACCTAGGATTCCGGTAGGGATAGAGATTTTCATTGAAACCATTTTCTGCTCCTCCCGCCATAGAAGGGGGGGCAGAATACCAAGTGAGAGAATTGGTTAGGAAGTATCGAAGATCTCTTTGGATTTCCCATGAATCCAAAAATGTTTTGGTATATGGGAAGACGCAACCTCCGTCCCTTCTCTCCAAAAATTCTTTATAGGATTCGAAAAACCGATCAAAATATTTCAAATTTTTTATATCAGTGGGGTTTTGCCGTCGTTCCCCCCTTCCCAAGCCAACGGAAATATCTCCCTTTGAATCTGAATCATAATCATGATATGTCTTTCTTATTTTATTCTTCCCAGCAGCATATAAGGATCTTATTGATGGAGGAACAGAGAAAGAAATATGGAAGGAATCCACTGATGGTTCTTCGATCGTTTCACCACCCCCACCAAGAAGTCTTGCCAAATCTATCGGACTTCTTTGGCTTGACTCTCTCCCAATCAAGGAACAATGCATGGAAATTGGTAGCGCCAATAATGCGAGTATCTCCAGAGTGGCTCCATTACCTCCTCGTACAGAATCGCGCAAGTTTCGTATAAAGGTCGAGCTGAACAATCACGCATCAAATAATCTAATGAAAGGTTTATAACTAAAAAAGAGATTAACTAGGGATTCTTTTTGATTCTGGTTCTTCAAGAATTCGAACGAGTAACAAAATTGATCGATTCCCACTAGCTTCAAAACTCTAGATAGGAAATATGAAATTCCGACTCTGTTTGCTTTCGCTTCTTTCGCTGCCCCACTCTCCTTGTTCATCGCGCTTACACGCAGTTTATATGTATGCAACCTCCGGTATCATTTATACCTAGTTTATTATACAGATAAAATCAATAAACTCAAGTCCCAATAAGGTTGATTTGTATCTAGTACTTATGGCATCTTGATAATTCCCCCTCACTGGGGGTTGAGGAGGTTTGCTCCCCCATACGTTTTTTTTTTATCAGGATGCTATCGCTTACGCAACAGGAATGGGTTGCATAATCGGATGGGCGAACGACGGGGATTGAACCCGCGCGTGATGGATCCACAATCCATTGCCTTGATCCACTTGGCTACGTCCGCCCTTTCTTTCTACTCAATAATCTGAACATGAAGGGAGACGGGACTTATGTGATATAGTAAGGTTCATTGACTGAGACAAGGTTACTCAACTAGAACACATCTGATTTACACAAGTGTATCCATACGGGGATTAGATAACAGACACATCTGTGTTGAGACGAGATCTCAGGGAATTTATTCTGTAAATAATCTGTTTTCAATTTATCCCAGTGATCATGGGACGGCAATCCTTTTGTGAATTGGAACAAAAGAAATCGATTGGATGGTTCCAACAGTTGCGGAGGAGTATTCTAAAGATTCTTCATAATCGGGTATAGGAGACCAATTTATTTCTTCGTGAGTCTGTAACGAGTGGTTACCAATTGTTTTTCTACTTATATTCTTGCAAAAGCATGGACTCAACGCGTGAAATACCAAAGTCTTGATAAGCAAGACTTTGGTATTTCACTTCACTACGGGACCGAACGGTATTATCCGTTCACAGAAGGAGCTTCAAGAAGAGCTAAATCTAGAGGGAAATTATGAGCGTTACGTTCGTGCATAACTTCCATACCTAGGTTAGCACGGTTGATAATATCGGCCCAGGTGTTAATTACACGACCTTGGCTGTCAACCACGGATTGGTTGAAGTTAAAACCATTCAAGTTGAATGCCATGGTGCTGATACCGAGAGCGGTGAACCAGATACCTACTACGGGCCAAGCAGCTAAGAAAAAGTGCAGAGAACGGGAGTTGTTGAAGCTGGCGTATTGGAAGATCAGACGTCCAAAGTAACCGTGAGCAGCTACAATGTTGTAGGTTTCTTCCTCTTGACCAAACTTATAACCTGCATTAGCAGATTCATTCTCAGTCGTCTCTCTGATTAAACTGGAAGTTACCAAAGAACCATGCATCGCACTAAATAGAGAGCCGCCAAATACGCCAGCTACACCCAACATGTGGAAGGGATGCATAAGGATGTTATGCTCGGCTTGGAAAACAATCATGAAGTTGAAAGTACCAGAAATGCCTAGGGGCATACCATCCGAAAAGCTTCCTTGACCAATTGGGTAGATCAAGAATACGGCGGTGGCAGCTGCAACGGGGGCTGAGTATGCAACAGCAATCCAAGGACGCATGCCTAGACGGAAGCTTAGTTCCCACTCACGACCCATGTAGCAAGCCACACCAAGTAGGAAGTGAAGAACGATCAGTTCGTAGGGACCACCATTGTAAAGCCATTCATCGACGGAAGCTGCTTCCCATATAGGGTAGAAGTGTAAACCTATAGCTGCAGAAGTGGGGATGATGGCACCGGAGATGATGTTGTTTCCGTATAGTAAAGACCCAGAAACAGGCTCGCGAATACCGTCGATATCCACAGGGGGGGCTGCTATGAAGGCGATGACAAATACAGAGGTTGCGGTTAGTAGGGTAGGAATCATTAAGACGCCGAACCATCCGATGTAAAGACGGTTTTCGGTGCTGGTGATCCAGTCGCAGAAGCGACCCCATAGGCTTGCGCTTTCGCGTCTTTCTAAAGTTGCAGTCATGGTAATTTATGGTTTTCAAAGCAATGAGTGATTTCCCAGGCGAGTGCGCTTGTTAATTTGTAGTATATCACGAAATACTGCTTGTGTCAACCAAATTTGAGTTTCCAATAGGAGTAAGGGTGGGGAAGACTCCCCGAGGTTTTGCACATTTCTACTTGTCATTCCCGGATTGCGGGGTATATCCATTCGACAAGAATAACGAATCGGTGGAATCCCCCCTGCATCTCGCATGGGAGATAGAGACAAATCATTTATTGACGACGGGAACGATATGGGTTATCAACTTCTTATCCGGATGGAGCAATATCCCGCTACAACGGGATGAGCCACAACATTCCATCTGTAATAGAATTGTTCTTATCGGATGGGACCTCTCAAATCAAAGAGATTGAAGGATTGTGCAATCGGGGTAGAGAAAAGGAGTGAGTGGAGGAAAAATGGGATGGACCCCCACCCTCCCCTTCCCCAATCAAATCCCTAGTTGGGCTCAAGAATCAACGGATTTGGACGAAGCACGGGTATCTCATTCTCGGTTCATAATCAGAATAAGCCTCCCCCACTGCGGGCGGCAATCGCCCAGAGCAAACAGAATTTCCAATGTATGTCGCGATCGATCCCAATTTCTCACTCGATCTCGTGTCAAGCATTTCCTCAATGAACTTTCCAACTTCACATCTTCGATAAAAAAAATCTTTGAGGAAGAAACCCTCACGATCAAGTCACCCGAAAACTACCCACAATTTGAATACATCTTTCTATTTGTATAATCCTTTTTGATTCATAGGTTCTTGGCATGTCTTGAATTTCAGTTTTTGACACCCAGCGCTTCCGGGTTTATTTCAATCCACAGGTGAAGAGTTGTGGATTGAAATAAATAAACCCGGAACTAGCGGAAATGGGCAAAAGCTTTGTTAGCTTCTGCCATCTTATGAATCTCTTCCTTCTTTCGTACTGCACTACCGGAGTTTCTGGCAGCATCCATCAATTCATCACTCGATCTCAGAACCATGTTTCGACCTGGACGTTTCCTACACGCGATCAGTGACCATCGGATAGCCGGCGCCTTCCCCTCCGCAGGTGTGACTTCAACGGGAATTCGGTAGGTTGATCCCCCCACGCGTCTGGATTCCGTCGCAACATCGGGAGTTACCCCACGTATGGCTTGGCGAAGAATAGACAATGGATTTTTATTTGTCTTTTGTCTTATACGCTTCATAGCTCGATAAAGAATTCGGTAAGCCAGATATTTTTTTCCATCCCTCATTGTACAATCAACCAACATGTTCACTAATCGATTCCGATAAATGGGATCCGATTCAGTATCTCTCTTCTTATTCACTATACTGCTCCGATGTGACATGAATTCGCAAATGCATCCGATGCTCTTTCCACCTCACCCGTTAAAATATTATTTTGGCTTTTTGACTCCATATTGTAGGGTGGATCTCCCAGATTTTTTTTGAGAATCTCCCTTCAAATTGCACGTACGACTCTCATCGGATGCAGCTTTCCACATGATTGAATAGAACATATTGAAGTGACTTCAAATTACTTCGTAGAATCAATCGTATTTGCTCGTTACGTGTCGAGCATCCGTTTCCTGTTTATCCCTCTAGGAATAGAGAAAATCAAAGTTTGGGAATAAAAGAGAGAGAATCTTGCATTTCGCCCATCTGACTGGAGGTGTCCGTAGGTTTGTAATCCAATTACCGAATGCTCGGAAGTCGGAATCTCCGTCGCGGTAGTCTGGGCCCGTTCCAGGAGGGAAGAGACATTTGCAGGCAGATCCTTGGAATAGGAGTCCGAGTGAGACTTAACCTACTGGAGTGTTAATACCTTGGACACCAAGTTGCTTCATACAAACAGATGAAGAAGAATCAATCTTTGTTATAGCAGGCTTCAGTCCCCTGGCAATACTTCCATTTCCGGGTCAGCTACGCATTTAGCATATCGGGACGACCGATACGGAATCGTCGTGATGATACAAGTTACGACTGTGTCATGCAACGCACTGGGACGCCCTTTCTTACGATCCTTTACTCCCACAGCATCTAAGGTTCCTCTAACAATGTGATATCTTACACCGGGTAAGTCCTTGACCCTTCCGCCTCTCACAAGGACCACGGAGTGTTCCTGCAAATTATGGCCAATCCCTGGTATATAAGCTGTTACCTCAAATCCGGAGGTTAATCGGACTCTGGCGACTTTACGTAGGGCAGAGTTAGGTTTTTTGGGTGTAGTTGTGAGTGGTTGACAGATAGCCAGTTCCAATGTCACTATACAAAACCGTACGTGAGATTCTCACCTCATACGGCTCCTCGTCGTTCAACTAAAATCAGGGTTGAGATCGAAGATCTCTTCTTCAATGTTTTGTTATACATAAGAATTTAAGAAGGAATAGGGGGTAGGTCTTATTCCTTCTTCGAATATTTCTTAGAAACAAGTTGATACTTATTCCTAGACACTCATCTCATGAATTTGATATCCCACCGTTACGGGCTTAGCTTACCATTCCCATACCGCTGATACGACTCTAATAACCCTTCTTGTCTAACCGATGAAACCTATTGAATAAGCGTAGTGAATCGTCCCTTCTTTCAGTAACTAATCCGTTCGTGGTAATCTAATCAGGCGCTTACCCCAACGGAATAGATTGGATCAATTAGATAGAATCAAAATAAAAGATGTTGACTCGACAGATAAAGAATCTTACGAAACAAATGGATATAATTAACAAACGAATTTTTCATTTCGTCTTCATTTAAATCGTATTTCACGAATCCAATATGGAGGAGATTGACGAGTCGGTATAGGCTTATCCGTATCATTAATCACCATTAGAGAAGGAATCTGTTACGAAATGAGAAGTTTTTCGATTGATTAAGCTTTCGTTCTTGCACCCTATTTTGTCTCAATGGGGCTGTCTGATAACGATTTGGTAACTTACCTATATAAAAATGGGGATGATGCATCCACCTCCATTGGAATTGGGTAGGATCCAACGACTGCTTCGAACCCGCTAGTGTGGTACGGACGGGGTCAGAGCCACAATAGATGCCAGAACCAAAGAAAGGTACAAAAGAAGAAGACCCCTCTTTTTATCTATTTGATTTTTAACTATTTGGTTGGTTCGTTCTGTAACTAGCCATTGAGGCGAATCTCGTGTCCGTCTCATTTTTTTACCCTATGTCGAATCACATCGGGGGATCAGGTTCCG